TTAGCCGTCTATAGAATTAGCTTCAACAGCAGCTAGATCCAGAGGGAAGTTGTGAGCGTTACGTTCGTGCATAACTTCCATACCAAGGTTAGCACGATTAATGATATCGGCCCAAGTGTTAATTACACGACCTTGACTGTCAACAACAGATTGGTTGAAATTGAATCCATTTAAGTTGAAAGCCATAGTGCTGATGCCCAAAGCAGTAAACCAGATACCTACTACTGGCCAAGCAGCTAAAAAGAAATGTAGAGAACGGGAGTTGTTGAAACTAGCATATTGGAAGATCAATCGGCCGAAATAACCGTGAGCAGCTACAATATTGTAGGTTTCTTCTTCTTGACCAAATTTGTAACCTGCATTAGCAGACTCATTTTCGGTAGTTTCCCTGATCAAACTCGAAGTTACCAAAGAACCATGCATAGCACTAAATAGAGAGCCGCCGAATACGCCAGCTACACCTAACATGTGAAATGGATGCATAAGGATATTGTGTTCAGCCTGGAATACAATCATGAAATTGAAAGTACCAGAGATTCCTAGAGGCATACCATCAGAGAAGCTTCCTTGACCAATAGGGTAAATCAAGAAAACAGCAGTAGCTGCTGCTACTGGAGCTGAATATGCAACAGCAATCCAAGGACGCATACCTAGACGGAAGCTAAGCTCCCACTCACGACCCATATAGCAAGCTACACCAAGTAGGAAGTGTAGAACGATTAGCTCATACGGACCACCGTTGTATAGCCATTCATCAACAGAAGCTGCTTCCCAGATGGGATAGAAATGCAGACCGATGGCTGCAGAGGTAGGAATAATAGCACCGGAAATAATATTGTTTCCATAAAGAAGAGAACCGGAAACAGGTTCACGAATACCATCAATATCTACTGGAGGAGCTGCAATGAAAGCGATAATGAATACAGAGGTTGCAGTCAATAGGGTAGGAATCATCAAGACACCAAACCATCCAATGTAAAGACGGTTTTCAGTGCTAGTGATCCAATCGCAAAAACGATTCCATAGGCTTGCGCTTTCGCGTCTTTCTAGAATTGCGGTCATGGTTATAACTTGGTTTATTTAATCATTAGAAGCTCCCAAGCATACACATAAGGCTTGTTATTCAACAGTATAATATGATTCATATCTGTATGTCAACCAATAATTTTGACATCTTTATGAATATTCATAAAATTCATAGTATCCTCTTCCATAAACTATATGCACATATATTGCAATGCTTTTCAATAGCATCCGTAGAGCGCATTAATACCGGTATTAATGCGCTCTATTAGCATTCCTTCTTTCTTTATGATTCAAGGTAATCAATATTATTACCTTGAAGTGAAATGTGATTAGAGAAAACTATTTCGAAAGACCTTATCATTTCTTAAGGATGATTCCCGAATAGTGGGATGTTACCTTTCTTGCTTGTTAAGAGCAATGGATAACATTGAATTGGATCCAGAATAAGTAGACAAAAATACCTTTAGGTGCTAAATTCTGGTACTCTGGGTTGCCCGGGACTTGAACCCGGAGCTCATCGGATGGAGTGGATTATCTGCTCTTTTTAATAAGAACAAGAAATCTCTCCCCAAACCGTGCTTGCAATTTTCATTGCACACGGCTTTCTCCATGTATTGATTTGATCAATCATTTGGTTGGATTTCCGGGTGGAAAAGATCTATAGGATCATAAATTGATCCTGGCAATTGCTCAATAAGCATTTCATTGGTCAAAATCAGTTTTCTATTTGTTTATTCTGCATCTTTTGCCAGAAATTAGCCAGGGGGTTTATCTGGCTAATTTCTAAATTCCAAATTCGTTCTCTCTGTGAACGAGTTTTTGAAAAGGACGAAGAAATGAATTCTCTTTCTTTTGAAAACGATTTTGTAAAGAGTTCCGAACCTAATTGTTCTCGAACTACACGTATCGTACTTTTATGTTTACAGGCCAAAGTTTTAGCACATGAAAGGAGAAGTATATACTTTATATGATACAAACCATCTTGATTGATCGATCCACTGTAGTAATGAAAAAGATTTATACAAATTCGATCGAATCGGTCGAGGATATCATCATCTGATAGACTGGTCCAAGACAATTTACTAATTGGCCACCCTGAGATGTCACAAAACTTTTCTTTAGCCAAAGAAAAAAGAATTGATCTAATCGGAGCTGTTGAGTTTAATTCATTGGTAATCAGATCGGTAATGAATAAATCATCTAGCATTTTGGCTCTAACCACGAGAGGTCTCATTTTAACATGCATAAAAAAACCTAAAAAAGAAAAAGAAGTCTTGGATAATTCCAGACTGCATATCCTATATGGTTGAAACCAAAGATGAAAATAGTATTGCCAAAAATGAAACAGATGATATCTACATTTTTTCACTTGAAGGTGCGTACCCTTTAGAGCTATAAGGGATCTTTCTCCATATCTCACATAATGGATAAAAGAATCCTTTAGCAACCAGATCTTTTTTGTTGAAATTTTATGAGGAGGAAATAGAACAATATCTTTGATCTTTTTCTCAAAATGAGTTCGATCGGGAAAAGATCCATATAACAATGATTGTGAATTCAAAATTCGTTTAATAAGAGGAATTAAAAACGATTCGCATTCATACACATAAGAATTCCAAAGGAACAGGGAGAACCTCGTATTTTCTCTCTGTGTAATCAGAGCTTTCTGCAAATTTTCTCGATTAAAACTATTTTTCCATTCATGGAGAATTGATCGTAATAAATGCAAAGAAGGAACATCTCGGATCCAGCGACGAAAAATTCGAACCAAAATTTCCGGATGAATTGAGTAGGGCACTCGTATATCTGATATATAATTGGAATGTGGTAATTTAGCCTCCATAAAAGGAAATATGCAATGGATGGATCGGAGACTATTCCATCCATCCATTCCTTTTATGAAATGTTTTGATCGCATTGCGAACGAAACTTCCAAGACAATTGTAAAACCTTCTAGTATCGATTTAAAAGAAAAATTCTTATTGTATTCAATTAATTGATTTGAATCGGAATTCCCCAATAAACTAATTGAATAATTATTCTGTTTACGTATCCGACGTATTGAACGTTTTACAGTTAGAAAACTAAAAAAATTAGAAACTACAATTTCCGTTGGTTCGGAGGAACCAGATCTATCTAAATGATGATAATGAGCAATTGCGTAAAGATCTTCCCGAAAAAAAAGCGGATATAAAAAGAATTGTTGCCAAGATCGATGTTTGTTTGAATTTCTTTGGAATTCATCCATTTTTTAAAACCCCCGGACCCAAGAATAACCTCTTGGATTAGATAATACATGGTGCGATCTAGTTGGAACATAATAGAAACTATCTGATAGATAATTTTCTTCGCATAGATCTTCATTCGTCATGAGGAGGAACGAAAATTTATTATTTTGGCAGTCCGATCGCTCTCCTGACTCATGGAATACAATTAACATGGTCAGTACACTATTTCTCTTACACATTTGTTTTCGAGTACTTAGGACTCATTGTGAATGTAGAAAACCCTGATTGACTACAGGGAAAAACTTCCTTTATCGGTTACTAAAAGACTTTTAACTTCCGATTAGTAAAGGGAATTCCTCGTTAAAATGAGGAACAGAAGCTCGTTCTTCTGGTTTTACTTATGATTCAAGCCATCCAGCTTTATCCATTGACTCACTTGACTTAATCACTCGCACTCTCGAATTTATTTGATCTTATTTCAAAATCAATCCATTTGTTACAAATTATATATACATGTAAATAATATTTACATATTATTTATGATTATGCATTGAATTCCTTGGATCAAATCCGCTTCTGATCAAAAAAGAAAGTCGAGATTCTTAGAACGACATGCTGCTTTTTCCATTTTATTGACTTTTCAGGATCAGTCGTAGTCTTACTAATTTTACCGATGGTATAGACGAATTGAGTAGTTCATCAGAACATGTAAAAGACCATAGTCGCACTTAAAAGCCGAGTACTCTACCATTGAGTTAGCAACCCTTATTTGAATAGATACAGTCGAAGTAGAATACGCAGTTACTTGATTGAATCGATATTTGAACAATCGTTCTGATTGAACGACAGAAATAGAACCTTTAAATAAATAATCAAAGATATAATAATCTAATCGAACTTTATCATTTCTTAATCAAATAAAGTGATCTTTACGGATCAGTTTATTTCTGATCCGTTAAACGAATTCACCATTCAAAAAAGAAATGGCGGATTTATTATACTCAAAAAATATGCTATTGTCAATCAATGTTGAGAAAGATTGTTGGATTGGCACTACATTAAGATGAAAAAGAATTAGAAATAATCTTCTTCATTTCTTCTTCTTCTTCTTCTTCCGTTTAATAGCCGCTTAACAAAATTCTTTATGTGCTTCCCTATATAAGATCGCAGGGGCAAAAAATACATGAAATGAAGATATAATAAAATAAATATAAATGGATAATAATAAAACAACCACGATACAAAATTGATATAATAACTGAATTTTATATGATCCAAAGCTAGGCGTAGACGCATTATTTAGAATGCCCTCCTTTTTAATAAATTTAAAGCGCGTTTAAAACGATCAATTTTTGCAGAAAAATACCATGAACAGTTTCTGTAAGTTGAGTTCCTAATTTGAGAAAATATACAATAGCACTATAAATTAAACAAGTTTCATTCTTATTGATTGAACCCAATTCCTGAAGAGCTCTTCCCTTCGAGACTTAACGTCAAATTGGATAGGTAGCTCATTGACTTAATTTACATTAACCCTAGATTCTGCCCCCAACTGAAAAAAGTTGATACCAAGCTCCACTATTCAAATATATCTTTTGAATAAATGTTGAGCTAAGAGCATCTTCGAGTCAAAATGGCGGATGTCATAATCCACAGAACTAATCATGTCGTTCAAGTCACACGTTGCTTTTTACCACATCGTTTTAAACGAATTTTTATCATACAGATAGATCTCTCATCCGATCCAAAATGGATATGTAATTATGAATAGTCATTCACTCAATTTCTACAATAGATTTTTTCTAATTATACAATAGACTTTTTTCTAATGATATAGAATTAATTGCTTTAGTTAGCTAGGTATTCAATGCTTCTTTAGCTGCGTACATTACTTCGACAGTAATGGTTTCAATCCCCTTTTGTCGTGCAAATTTTTCAGTATTTCTTTCCACCTTTTCTCTGGCAAAACGAGGAATTTTACTTAATTCTAGTCGACTTTCAGGATTCCAAATTAGGCCTATATCCGTAGACAATGATTTGGATATTATTTCTTTAGTATCATGACCACCAAAAATATCTAAAAGATGGTCCTCCATACCCAGAGCAAATGAGTTATAAATTAGATCGGCTATTTGATTAGTACCTTCGTAACCTAAAAAAGGTCGGTATCCCAAAGGAAAGTTTTGTATATGAACTGGTGCAGAAATAACTCCACACGGAATATCAAGACGTTTACCAATATGACGTTCCATTTGAGTACCAAATATTGCAGATGGTTCCATGTGAGCGATCATATCTCCTACCTCAGCATGATCATCTGTGATCAGTATTTCATCGCAGAAACCTTGAATTTGCTCTTTGAACCATTCCGCATCGTGTTTGCAATAAGTACCTGCACAACTGACACGAATCCCCATTTCTCGAACAAGTATCTTAGTGATTGAAGCAGCATGAGTTGTATCACCAAAAACAACTGTTTCTTTACCCGTCAAATTCTGACAATCAATAGATCTTGAAAACCAAGCAGCTTGGGAAACAAATCGAGTTTGTCCGTCGATATAAGGTTCATAATCCACTCTTTTATTCGATGAACTAAGAGTCAACGTATTCACATTTTTTTGAATCTGGCGGATCCACTCCGCCATATCTACAGCTCCCATGGGAGCTGTAGATATGTAAGGCATCCCATATTCTTTATTTAAATACACCGCTGTCATTAAGCCTACTTCACGATAAGGAATTAAATTGAACCAAGCTTTTGGCAAATTTTGAAGATCTTCTACAGATCCTCCTTCAGGAATTATTTGATTAATTTCGATGTCCAGATCTCGTAATAAACGTCTTAATTCACGACAATCGTGTTGATTATGAAAACCCAATGTAAAAATTCCAATTATATTGACAGAAGGCACATCAGTTAGAAATTGATCCCATTTTTCTTGTCTATGACATCTATCTAAATAATATCGAACTACCTGTTCTAAAGTTCTATCCGCTGCTTGAATTTCATTTACTTGATAATGATCAACATCTGCAAAAATTACGTCGGAATGAGAAATTATGGATGCTCTATTCACAAAGTTATGTAAATCTTCTTGCAAAATACTAGAGGTACATGTAGGTGTCAATATGATAAGATCAGGATGTTCCTCCTGATCTTTCCGGAGAATATTATCCACAACTCTTTCTTGAGATCCACGTGCTAGTACGTGACGATCTACTATGCTAGCAGTTGCGGCAGTAAAATCTCTTTCGCGTTCTAACATAGAACGCATTACATTAAAATAATCATCTCCTAGAGGAGCGTGCATAATAGCATGCACATTTTTGAAAGAACTAGCTACTCGTAGGGTTCCAATATGAGCAGGACCAGCATACATCCAATAGGCTAATTTCACTTTATCTCTATCTCAATTTGATCTGTATTCCCATCCTACACCGCAAAAATATCCCTTTCTTTATTTAGATCTTATTGAAATCATATTTCCGTTCTATAAGTATAGTCTTCTTTTTTTATTTCCAATAATACTGTTCCACCTGGGACGGAAGGATTCGAACCTTCGAAATAACAGGACCAAAACCTGCTGCCTTACCGCTTGGCCACGCCCCATTATTGTTTTATTTTAATCAATTCATATAAATTGATGCAATGTTTCATTTTAATCTGAATTGCATTATTCTAATTTGATTCGCTATAATTCGAGCGATTTCGAAGAGATCTTTTAATTTCAGCCAATAAGTATGTGACTACATACTGCATGCATATGAGCCTGCTTAGCTCAGAGGTGAGAGCGTCGCACTTGTAATGCGATGGTCATCGGTTCGATCCCGATAGCTGGCTCGTTTTTATTCTTTTCATTTCTTATCATTATCAACCATAGATCGTTAAAATCTATGAAATAAGGAAAAGACTCTTCCTTTTCGGATCGTCGGTTCGCCGGGTCTGTCGTGGATTCGTTTCAACTAGAAACGAAATCAATGATTGAAACATATCTTTTTTTCTCTCTACAATAATTTTCAAAATTGAAGATAATTTGTTTCTCTATCTCTATATAAAATCATTCCAATATTCGTGCTGTTTATATTATTCCTCTTTCCAACATTATTTGTTCATTTCTTGAAATAAGGAGTTTTTTATGTCCCGTTATCGCGGACCTCGTTTAAAAATAATAAAGCGTCTCAAAACTTTACCAGGACTAAGTAAGAAAACACCCAACAGAATTCAAAAGCCTATTAAAAAAAAACATTCTAAACCTCTTAAACCTTCTAAATATCCTGTCCGTCTAAAAGAAAAACAAAGATTACGTTTTCATTACGGACTTCCAGAGCGCCAATTACTTCAATATGTTCGTATTGCTAGAAGAGCCAAGGGATCAACAGGTCAGGTTCTATTACAATTACTTGAAATGCGCTTGGATAATATCCTTTTTCGATTGGGTATGGCGCTTACTATTCCTGAAGCCAGACAATTGGTCAACCATAGGCATATCCTGGTCAATGGTCGTATAGTAGATATACCAAGTTATCGTTGCAAACCCCAAGATTTTATCTCTATAAAAGAAAAACAGGGGTTGAGAAATATAATTAATAAAAATATAGATATTTTTCAGAAGGATAAAATGAGGGTGCCACCCCATTTAAATCGGATTAAACAAAAGTCACAATATAGTGGATTAGTTAAAAAAATAATAGATAATAAGCGTATCGGTTTGAAGATTAATGAATTATTGGTCGTAGAATACTATTCCCGTCGAGTTTAAATTATTCCCAATTGAAAGGGAATGAAAAGAAAGGATTTCTGCACATCTGTCCCTCTGTATGTTACATGACAATGTCATTGTCAATAATAAATAATTATTTATTCAATTATTTTGTATTTTCTCTATCCCGAAATGGAAGGAGATTGTGGGAAAATGAAACCAATCCTATTGGTTTTAGATTAATGAGAAAACGATGCAAAAAAGAATACGAATATACGGAAAGAGAGGGATTCGAACCCCCGGTAAACAGAAGTCTACATAGCAGTTCCAATGCTACGCCTTGAACCGCTCAGCCATCTTTCCTACACGATCTCTTTATTTGTCAACAAAATGTTGACAATAAGTCTTTTCTAAATTATTAAAGTGATAACTGACTTTTGCATAAGTCAAGTATTTATGAATAAATACAAAAGAGTATTTTACCAAACTTATTTTCTTCTTATTTCAAGATATTTTCATTTTTCATCGATCTAATCTTATTATTTTAGATTATTCGAGTTTTTATTGCCGATCCAATTGTGAAATTAAGCCAGATCTATTGATCCATAATGATCCTATATATTAAGAATAATCGGTAAGAATTAATGGTACAAATTGTACCATAATGATACAAATTCTATCATAATGACTATATTCTTATATACTCAATAGATTCTATGTTTTAGAATAAGTATGCACAAACACAATCATCATTTTCTCATTTTATGTTCACCAATTTGCCGTTTACTTACTCTTTTGATCGTTGGGGTCATGAGCAAACGAGCGCGAAACTTCTTAGATTCGCATATATAGATAGAAACATTTTCTCAAATTTTTTGATTGATTGTTCATCAATCAATTTAATGAACTCTTTCAAATATTCCCAATTTTTCTTTATTCAGTTTACATATTTGCGATCGTAAGGAAATTTATTATGCTATTGTGCATTGGAAAATAATTTTGTTCATGGAATCATTTCCGTATGGGGAATGAAAGAAATTATCAAATTTATTAATTGACTATGCCTAGATCTCAGAGAAATGACAATTTTATCGACAAGACTTTCACAATTGTAGCGGATATATTATTGCAGATAATCCCAATGGCTTCAGGGGAGAAAAAGGCATTTACCTATTACAGAGATGGTGTGATTTGATTTTTTTTTTCTTTCTACTTTTTCTCGTTTCGTAGAATGGCGGGATATTTATTAAGTTAAAACTTACGCTTAGTGAAGGTGAGTTTTAGAAATAGAACAATTCTTTCTGTCGTGTATCCCCGATTTATGCAGCCTTAGATGCTTTGATCTTCTGAGATTCTAGTATTGAGCGAAAGGTTATATCTATTACATAGATGTAAATGGTCAAATCTATATGATAGGTGTGCATAGGGGAAAAAGCACTACGCGTTAAAATCGACAACACAAATGCTTCGTTATAATATGACCTTTTTATGAAGGGCTAGTTAGAATGGTTGAGGCAACAAACATCCATCTCGTTTGTACTTCGGATACCGCTAGAATCATCGGAGACTGTTGAAGTGAATAATTCCCGTAAAATACAGTGCGTTAAGGACAAAGAAATTGTTAGAGGTTATGTTTGTAGTGCTAAGCTAAAATACTTGGTTATTTAGACCAAAATAATCTTTGCAAGAAGGATAGCTAGAGATTCATTGGAAATACACTAGTTCCTGTTAATTCATAATCATAAGGAAAATCTTTTTTCTTGTCAATTGAATTGATTACTTTCCTTATTCTGTCAAAAAAAGGAGGAGCCGTATGAGGTGAAATTCTCATGTACGGTTTTGAAGCGGAGATCATTTCAATTGAATGAACGACCGTAACGAATGTCAGCTCAATCCGAAGGAGAATATGCGGAAGCTTTACAAAATTATTATGAAGCCATGCGACCGGAAATTGACCCCTATGACCGAAGTTATATATTATATAATATAGGTCTTATCCACACAAGTAATGGGGAACATACTAAGGCTTTAGAATATTATTTCCAGGCATTAGAACGAAACCCGTCTTTACCACAAGCTCTTAATAATACGGCCTTGATCTGTCATTACGTGCGGCTATCTGTACTATAGAATGAATTCGTTTAGTACGAAAAAAAAAAGAGGCTTTCTACATATGCACCGTCCAAAACAACGGTTTTTTATCAGCTGTAGTCAAAAGAATATCCCTCATAGGAGCCCAAATATGAATGGGTAAATATAGCCTGGATAGTCTATGGATAAAAAAATCAATTCAATTGATGGAAGAAAGCACCATAAAGATCAATTATTGAAAGTTCGGGCTGATACGATCAAATCTGCTCATGGGCAAAAATAAGGAATCTATTTATGTAATGTAATAGAGTTTATTTACTAGGTTATTGAGCAGCGGTGTAGCATCAGATCCTAAAGACGTGAAGTACTTTCCTGGTAGGAAAGTATTATTCAAAATTTCTATACAGAACATAGATAGTTACCTCTTAAAAAGATTTTTATCTGGATAATCTGAAGTAGATCTCTTTATTATCTAATACTTCATCTTTTTAGGGTGGGAGAAAAGATAAAACCTGATCATTTATCGAAAGTGAAGTTTGAAACTCATGTCATTGATCCATTCTGTTCTTTCGGTTAAGCTGAACGTATTTATCCTATTTTGGAAGTTTGGGTAAAGAACTAAAGAATAGTTAATTGAGCCGTATGAGGTAGGAAACTCTCAAGTACGGTTCTAAGGGAAGACAACTTTTAGAAGTTGATCTATCCCGACCGAGGAGAACAGGCCATTCAACAGGGAGATCCTGAAATTGCGGAAGCTTGGTTTGATCAAGCTGCTGAATATTGGAAACAAGCTATAGCGCTTGCTCCAAGCAATTATATCGAAGCACAAAATCGGTTAAAGATTACAGGACGTTTTGGAGAATGAAAATCTCCCGATTACTATACTGCGAAATCGTCAAGATTATGAAATTTATCATACTATTTGAGCGAATTAGCTTCTCTTATTGCATTGTCATTATCAAAAAATAGAAAATATAACATAGAATACTTTCTATGAATTGTTAAAAAAATCTTTTGAATATGAGTAAATCCCGTCCAGAAATAGAATTTATGAAAGATTCATTAATATTCATCAATTCAAAGTTCTTTTGAATAATAAAAGTGATCTGTAACATATGGGTCCAGAGATATGGATAAATAAATCTGGATATGAAGATAAGGATTGTATCATATTGATATATCTTTTTTACCACTGGGCGGAAAAGTTTTATATCTCGTAACGGTCCATTAAGCACCTATCAGATATGTCATAATAAATTTGAACACCTGCCTCAAAGCGACTTCCGTATCATAGTCGCTCCCATTCTAAACTGGCAAATAAAGAGAGGGACGAGTTTAGAATATATAGAATATATATTCTTTTTTTTTTTTCAAAAATTCGGCGGGTTTTTTCTCATGTCTCGTCTGGAAAGAGGAGAACTCAATGACCATTCGTTCACCGGAAGAAGTAAAGATCGTAGTGGAGAGGGATCCTGTTAAAACCTCTTTTGAAAAATGGGCTAAACCCGGTCATTTCTCAAAGACACTAGCTAAGGGACCCAATACTACCACCTGGATCTGGAACCTACATGCTGATGCTCACGATTTTGATAGCCATACTAATGATTTGGAAGAGATCTCTCGCAAAGTATTTAGTGCTCATTTTGGTCAATTAGCCATCATATTTATTTGGCTAAGTGGGATGTACTTTCACGGCGCTCGTTTCTCCAATTATGAAGCATGGCTAGGCGATCCTACTCACATTAAACCCAGTGCTCAGGTAGTTTGGCCGATAGTAGGCCAAGAAATTTTGAATGGAGATGTGGGTGGAGGTTTTCGAGGAATACAAATCACCTCTGGGTTCTTCCAGATTTGGCGAGCATCCGGAATAACTAGTGAATTGCAACTTTACTGCACCGCAATTGGTGCATTGATCTTTGCAGCGTTAATGCTTTTTGCTGGTTGGTTCCATTATCACAAAGCTGCTCCAAAATTGGCTTGGTTCCAAGATGTAGAATCCATGTTGAACCACCATTTAGCAGGGTTACTAGGACTTGGATCTCTATCTTGGGCAGGACACCAAATACACGTTTCTTTACCTATTAATCAACTTTTAGATGCTGGAGTGGACCCTAAAGAGATACCACTTCCTCATGAATTTATTTTAAATCGTGAGCTTTTAGCTCAACTTTATCCCAGTTTCGCTGAGGGATTGACCCCATTTTTCACTCTGAATTGGTCGAAATATTCAGAATTTTTGACTTTTCGTGGAGGACTGAACCCAGTAACGGGGGGTCTGTGGCTGACCGATACTGCACACCACCATTTGGCTATTGCAGTTCTTTTTCTAATCGCTGGTCATATGTATAAAACCAATTGGGTTATTGGTCATAACCTCAAGGATATTTTGGAAGCTCATAAAGGTCCATTTACAGGGGAAGGACATAGAGGTCTTTACGAGATCTTAACTACTTCATGGCATGCTCAATTAGCTCTTAACCTAGCTATGTTAGGATCTTTAACTATTGTCGTAGCTCATCATATGTATTCTATGCCTCCCTATCCATATCTAGCTACTGACTATGGTACCCAACTATCTCTGTTCACGCACCATATGTGGATTGGTGGATTTCTCATAGTTGGCGCTGCTGCACATGCAGCTATTTTTATGGTAAGAGACTATGATCCGACTACTCAATACAACAATCTTTTAGACCGTGTTCTGAGACATCGTGATGCAATTGTATCACACCTCAACTGGGTATGTATTTTCTTAGGTTTCCATAGTTTTGGTCTATATATTCATAATGATACTATGAGTGCTTTAGGACGCCCTAAAGATATGTTTTCAGATACTGCTATCCAATTACAACCTATCTTTGCTCAATGGATACAAAACACTCATGCTTTAGCACCCAGTTTGACAGCTCCTGATGCAACAGCAAGCACCAGCTTAACCTGGGGAGGTGGTGATTTAATAGCAGTAGGTGCCAAAGTGGCTTTGTTACCTATTCCATTAGGAACTGCGGATTTTTTAGTGCACCATATTCATGCATTTACTATCCATGTGACTGTATTAATATTACTTAAAGGTGTTTTATTTGCTCGCAGTTCTCGTTTAATACCCGATAAAGCGAATCTTGGTTTTCGTTTTCCTTGCGATGGGCCTGGTAGAGGAGGAACATGTCAAGTATCTGCCTGGGATCATGTCTTCTTAGGGTTATTCTGGATGTACAATGCAATTTCGGTAGTAATATTTCATTTTAGCTGGAAAATGCAGTCCGATGTTTGGGGTAGTATAAGTGATCAGGGAGTGGTAACTCATATTACAGGAGGAAACTTTGCGCAGAGTTCCGTTACAATTAACGGGTGGCTCCGTGACTTTCTATGGGCACAAGCTTCTCAAGTAATCCAATCTTACGGTTCTTCATTATCTGCATATGGTCTTTTATTCTTAGGTGCTCATTTCGTTTGGGCCTTTAGTTTAATGTTCCTATTTAGTGGCCGTGGATATTGGCAAGAACTTATTGAATCTATTGTTTGGGCCCATAATAAATTAAAAGTTGCTCCTGCTATCCAGCCAAGAGCCTTGAGTATTGTTCAAGGACGTGCTGTAGGAGTAGCTCATTACCTTCTGGGTGGAATCGCCACAACATGGGCGTTCTTCCTAGCAAGAATTATTGCAGTAGGATAATGGCTAGGAGGATAAAGCATTATGGCATCAAGATTTCCAAAGTTCAGCCAAGGCTTGGCCCAGGACCCAACTACTCGTCGTATTTGGTTTGGTATTGCTACTGCACATGACTTTGAGAGTCATGATGATATTACCGAAGAGCGCCTTTATCAAAAGATTTTTGCTTCTCACTTTGGTCAGTTAGCTATAATCTTTCTGTGGACCTCTGGTAATTTGTTTCACGTAGCTTGGCAAGGCAATTTCGAAGCATGGGTCCGCGACCCCTTACATGTAAGACCTATTGCTCATGCAATTTGGGATCCTCATTTTGGTCAACCGGCCGTAGAAGCCTTTACCCGAGGAGGTGCTCCCGGTCCGGTCAATATTGCTTATTCCGGTGTTTATCAGTGGTGGTATACAATTGGTTTACGCACTAATGACGATCTTTATACTGGAGCTCTTTTCTTGCTATTTCTTTCTGCTCTCTTTTTAACAGCGGGTTGGTTGCATCTACAACCTCAATGGAAACCAAGTGTTTCATGGTTTAAAAATGCCGAATCTCGTCTCAATCATCATTTATCAGGGCTCTTCGGAGTAAGTTCTTTGGCTTGGACGGGGCATTTAGTTCATGTCGCTATTCCTGAATCAAGAGGAGAGCACATAAGGTGGGATAATTTTTTAGATGTAGTACCACATCCCCAAGGGTTGGAACCACTTTTTACAGGTCAGTGGAATCTTTATGCTCAAAATCCTGATTCCAGCAGTCATTTATTTGGTACCGCTAAAGGGGCGGGAACTGCTATTCTAACTCTTCTCGGGGGATTCCATCCACAAACTCAAAGTTTGTGGCTAACTGATATCGCACATCATCATTTAGCTATTGCATTTGTGTTTTTCATTGCTGGTCATATGTATAGAACCAACTTTGGGATTGGACACAGTATAAAAGATATTTTAGAAGCACATGTTCCTCCGGGAGGCTTATTAGGACGCGGGCATAAGGGTCTTTACAACACAATCAATAACTCTCTTCACTTTCAATTAGGTCTTGCTCTAGCTTCTTTGGGAGTTGTTACTTCTTTGGTAGCTCAACACATGTATTCTTTGCCTGCCTATGCATTCATAGCACAAGATTTTACTACTCAAGCTGCTTTGTATACTCATCATCAATACATTGCCGGATTCATTATGACAGGGGCATTTGCTCATGGAGCTATATTTCTCATTAGAGATTATAATCCAGAACAGAATAAGGATAATGTATTGGCGAGAATGTTGGAGCATAAGGAAGCCATAATATCTCATTTAAGTTGGGTTAGTTTATTCCTAGGTTTTCATACCTTGGGACTTTATGTTCATAACGATGTTATGCTCGCTTTTGGTACTCCAGAAAAACAAATCTTGATTGAGCCTATATTTGCTCAATGGATACAATCTGCTCATGGTAAGGCCTTATATGGCTTTGATGTGCTCTTATCTTCAGCAAATGATCCAGCATTCAATGCGGGCAAAAGCTTATGGTTACCCGGTTGGTTGAATGCTATTAACGATAATAAAAATTCACTCTTCTTAACAATTGGTCCCGGAGACTTTTTGGTTCATCATGCTATTGCTCTAGGTTTGCATACCACTACATTGATTTTAGTAAAAGGTGCTTTAGATGCGCGTGGTTCTAAGCTAATGCCTGATAAGAAAGATTTTGGTTATAGTTTTCCTTGCGATGGTCCGGGACGGGGCGGTACTTGCGATATTTCGGCCTGGGACGCTTTTTATTTAGCAGTTTTCTGGATGTTGAATACCATTGGATGGGTTACTTTCTATTGGCATTGGAAGCATATCACCTTATGGCAAGGAAATGCAGCTCAATTTAATGAGTCTTCTACTTATTTAATGGGATGGTTAAGAGATTATCTTTGGTTAAATTCTTCACAACTAATTAACGGATATAATCCTTTTGGTATGAACAGTTTATCTGTCTGGGCATGGATGTTCTTATTTGGACATCTTGTTTGGGCTACTGGATTTATGTTTCTTATTTCTTGGCGTGGATATTGGCAAGAACTGATTGAAACTCTTGCATGGGCTCATGAACGCACACCTCTGGCTAATTTAGTTCGATGGAGGGATAAGCCGGTAGCTCTTTCCATTGTTCAAGCACGATTAGTTGGATTAGCTCACTTTTCTGTAGGCTATATATTCACCTATGCAGCTTTCTTAATCGCCTCTACATCAGGTAAATTCGGTTAATTCTTTTTCATTTTTTAGATTTTCAATCTAATCTCTATGCATAAAAAGAAGGAGTAATCCACGTAATACTTCTCCATCTCAAATTTGATCTATATTATTTATATAAATGAATCATTATGGCAAGAAAAAGTCTCATTCAAAGAGAGAAAAAGAAACAAAGATTGGAAAGGAAATATAATTTGCTTCGCCAATCTTTGAAAAAAGAGATGAGCGAAGTCTCATCACTGGATGAAAAATTGGAAATTTATAGAAAATTACAATCTCTACCGCGTAATAGTGCACCTACACGTCTTCGCCGACGTTGTTTGAAGACTGGAAGACCCAGAGCCAATTATAGAGACTTTGAATTATCCGGATATATAATCCGTGAAATGGCTCACGCATGTTTGTTGGCGGGGGTAACAAAATCGAGTTGGTAGGGTAAAAAAAAAAGGATTCTTTAAAGTTATTGTTATGCTATTCTCCCTCCCTATATAGGGAGGGAGAATAGCATACCCAAGGGATTGCTCGATGTACCCATTTTAGGGTATTATAAATAAGGTTAATATGAAGGGATAACGCGGAGTAGAGCAGTTTGGTAGCTCGCAAGGCTCATAACCTTGAAGTCACGGGTTCAAATCCCGTCTCCGCAAAGACACAAGAAATCCCATATATCTTGGCCGTATGTATAAATACGATACATATACGACTAAACCAATACGATAACTAGTCCAGAATTATATTCTACAGATGGGCGGGTAGCGGGAATCGAACCCGCATCTTCTCCTTGGCAAGGAGAAATTATACCATTCAACCATACCCGCATTTGACTCGTTATATGGGTATAATATATACCCATATATTACCATTCTATGGAGGTAAATTATTCTATTTCATCCAATAGACTGATTGATCGATCATCAATCATATTAATAATAACCTCTCCCTTGAGCACTTTCATTACCTGGTTTTGTAAATTCCTTCCTTTGTGAATAATTGAATTTATTTTTAATGGCCCCAAGAGCGGGGGGGGGGGGTAGATTTGAAACCCAAAAGATCAATATATCTTAAGATATGAAAGAATTTAGAATACCTACTAAAAAGACTGATCCAATCCATAATGATACGCCTGAAAATAGTACATTTTTTTTACTTGACCAACCATTAGGAGAGGCAAGTGCGACAGGTACACCAATCACTAGTAGAATTGAAATTGCAATTAATGCAAACACAGACGATTGGAACGCAATAGTCATTGTTGTGATCTTAAAAGCTTCCAACAGATTCAAAAGGCTATACCATTCGATCCCTATCCGGTCAATTTTTGATTTTGGAATGCACTACGGATTTTTATTTGATCATAAATGAATCGAAATTTTAGAATTTCGAGTATAAAAAATCAGCAAATTTTCTTTTTATCATCATGATATATGAATATCATATATAGTTATATAGTTAATATATAACTATTGGCCCTATAGACAGATATTATCTGTCGGGCTAAAATGAGTTATGCTGATTCGGGAGAGATGGCCGAGTGGTTGATGGCTCTGGTCTTGAAAACCGGTATAGTTAAAAACTATCGAGGGTTCGAATCCCTCTCTCTCCTTTTGTTCATCGAACAACTCAACCTAACTTAGGAAAAAAAAGTTCTAGATAGAACTTAGTTCAGTACTAAAAAAATGCTCGGCTATAGCTATATATAGCCGAGCAACAAGGATTCAGTTGGAAGAATAATGGCAAAGGATAGTTATATCCTTTTTTTTTTTTTTTTCTAAAAAGAAATTAGATATTTATCTAGTTTTATCTCTGGTTTAATTAAGAGGGGTCATGGAAAGAACAGGTTCAAAATCACGATCAATTCCTTTCTCAAATCCTGCTGCAGCTGCACGAGCTCTTCCTGCATGCCACAAATGACCTACGAAAAAGAAAAATCCTAGAACAAAATGAGAGGTGGCTAACCAACTTCGAGGTGAGACATAATTGACCGCATTAATCTCGGTAGCTACACCACCCACAGAATTTAAAGAACCTAAAGGAGCATGAGTCATATATTCTGCTGAACGTCGTTCTTGCCAAGGTTGTATGTCTTTTTTCAACTTACTCAGGTCCAAACCATTAGGACCTCTTAGAGGTTCCAACCAGGGAGCACGAAGATCCCAAAAACGCATCGTTTCCCCTCCAAAAATAATTTCTCCAGTAGGAGAACGCATAAGATATTTACCTAAACCAGTGGGCCCTTGGGCAGACCCAACACTAGCTCCAAGACGCTGGTCTCTAACTAGAAAAGTAAATGCTTGTGCTTGAGAGGCTTCTGGGCCGGTAGGCCCATAGAATTCACTGGGATAAGCTGTATTGTTAAACCAAACAAAACAACAAGCAATGAAACCAAAGACAGAGAGAGCTGCTAAACTATAAGATAAGTAAGCTTCTCCGGACCATACAAACGCACGGCGAGCCCACGCAAAAGGTTTTGTTAAGATGTGCCAGATACCACCGAAGATACAAATGGAACCTAACCACACATGTCCTCCAATTAGATCTTCTAGATTGTCCACACTAACAATCCATCCCTCCCCTCCAAAAGGGGATTTGAGTAAATAACCAAATATAGTACTTGGGTTAAGCGTAAGGTTCGTAATTTTTCTTATATCTCCACCGCCGGGAGCCCAGGTATCATATATGCCACCAAAATACAAAGCCTTAAACACTAGAAGAAAAGCACCAACACCTAGCAAGATTAGGTGAATACCTAAAATTGTGGTCATTTTGTTCCTATCTTTCCATACATAACCAAAAAATGGAAAAGATTCTTCTAAAGTTTCGGGTCCAATTAGTGCGTGATAAATACCACCGAAGCCTAAAACTGCAGAAGAAATTAAGTGAAGTACCCCGGATACAAAATAGGGAAAAGTGTCCACAATTTCCCCACCAGGACCGACTCCCCATCCTAGAGTAGCTAGATGGGGAAGTAAAATCAATCCTTGTTCATACATAGGTTTTTCCGGTACAAAATGAGCCACTTCAAATAGATTCATTGCTCCAGCCCAGAATACAATTAATCCGGCATGAGCCACATGAGCCCCAAGTAATTTGCCTGACAAATTAATAAGTCGAGCATTACCAGCCCACCAAGCGAAACCAGTGGTTTCTTGGTCACGACCAGCTAAAGTGAAAGTTCCATTAAAGAGCGTTTCCACGGGGTAGAACCTCCTCAGGGAATATAAGGTTTTCATGAGGCTGATCCTGAGCCGCCATCCAAGCACGAATACCTTCGTTCAAAAGAATATTTTTTGTATAAAAAGTCTCAAATTCAGGATCTTCTGCTGCACGAATCTCCTGGGAAACAAAATCATAAGCACGTAAGTTTAGAGCTAGGCCAACTACTCCAATGGCACTCATCCATAAACCGGTCACCGGCACAAATAACATGAAGAAATGTAACCAACGTTTATTGGAAAAAGCAACCCCAAAAATTTGGGACCAGAAACGGTTTGCAGTGACCATAGAATAAGTCTCTTCGGCTTGAGTTGGGTTAAAAGCACGGAATGTATTTGCACCATCACCGTCTTCAAATAAAGTATTTTCTACGGTAGCACCGTGAATAGCACATAGAAGAGCAGCACCCAATACTCCGGCAACTCCCATCATATGAAATGGATTCAAGGTCCAATTATGAAAACCTTGAAAAAAGAGGATAAATCGGAAAATAGCTGCTACGCCAAAACTAGGCGCAAAAAACCAACCAGACTGACCTAATGGATAGATCAAGAATACGGAAACAAAAACAGCAATCGGAGCAGAGAACGCAATTGCATTATAAGGTCGTAATTGCACAGATCGAGCAAGTTCAAATTGGCGTAACATGAAGCCTATTAGACCAAAAGCACCATGAAGAGCAACGAAAGTCCATAGACCACCTAATTGACACCAACGAGTAAAATCTCCTTGTGCTTCAGGACCCCATAATAGCAGCAAAGAATGTGCCAAACTATTAGCAGGCGTAGAAACTGCAGCAGTTAAAAAATTACAACCTTCCAAATAGGAACTGGCCAATCCATGAGTATACCACGAAGTCACAAAAGTTGTGCCCGTGAACCATCCGCCTAGCGCAAAATAAGCACAAGGAAAAAGCAATAAACCGGACCAACCCACAAAAACAAAACGGTCTCTGCGTAGCCAGTCATCCATAATATCAAATAAAGTTTGTTCCTCTTTGGAAGACTTTCCAAGGGCTATAGTCATAGTAATCCTCCTATTTAACTATTCCAACCTTTTCCGAGCACCCTATTTGATAGAAAGGGTATACATTGTTTTATATTTCCAATATTTATGGACAATTTTTTATCCATCATCCCTTTCAATAAATCGGGTTTCGAAGATTCCTTATTGGCACGGATTTTATCCGGTTAAACCGAAATAATATCAATATAAGTAAATGCATGATAACCCGAAGTTGTTTCTATTCCATTTTTTTTCTTATCCTATAAATTATCTTCTGAATGTAATAAATATCAACAGAATACCAGAAAAGCAAGTTAGCTTTTATTCCTCTCTGCTCTTCGAGACTATTAAGAATATCCATTCTATTGAATATTATTACGTCTTAAATCTTACTCATAGTAATTTTGATAAATACTTTATGTATCTCTATGTTTTTGACTACTACATTATTTCTACGTTCTATGAATAAATAGGAACAACAAGAAAGATTTTTGTAGCTCTACGAGCTAGAGGAAAGAACTCTATCCGCTCCTTTCCCTTTATTCAAAAAAAGGGATACTATATTAGATAGAATGAAAAATAAACAGTTCCTTTGTTTTCCATTTATCTTTTCTTATCTTTTTTGATATCTCAATTCCAATCTATTTTCCACTGGTAGAATGACCAAGATAAAATGTCTTGTACATTACAAGTAAGAATGTTTGGTACATCATAATCGAATTATGCTTTTAAAGATAAAAGGAAAATAATTCCATCTAGAATTCATACTTACGTATCCAGTTTTTCGGAAAGAAAAAAATCATTCGACAGAATATCTAATTAACAACCAAATATGAAATTATTTGAATAATTTCAATTGATTGAATCAAAGGTTCACTTTCAAAATCTACCTCAATTTTCAATATCAGAATAACTGATATATTAATCAGTCAATGAGTTAGGTTCACTTACTTCTAATTTTTATTGAGTTTAAAAGTAATATGAAATAATTAAGAGAAAAAAAGTAAGAATATTCTACTAATTGAAATTACTATTCTTCAATGAAAATTACGAAAGTGAAGTATATTATGCCTAATCTTATACTATTCCTTGTCTTATTAGTAGCAAGATAAAGAAAAAAAAGCTATATCTAAAAAAAAATTCTATATGTTAGTTCATATTACATGTTCTATTCCGTTATCAAAAAAAGGTATATTGCATCTTTTTTGTCTTAATGATGACTTACGCCTTACCATGGCGTTACTCTACCCCTGAGTTAAAAGAGCTTTTGGTCATTTCAAAATCTATTTGATAGATATCAAATAATGGGGTCGATATATTAATAAATAATTGAATATAGTTCTATTGTCGATCCTGACAACATAAGAAGAATATTCAATAATTAATATGAAGAAAGATTTTTTTTTATTGACAAATTCCTAGGGATTTGAATATTATGACAATAAGTAGGCCCCTATCGTCTAGTGGCCCAGGACATCTCTCTTTCAAGGAGGCAACGGGGATTCGATTTCCCCTAGGGGTACTAGGCTAGGAAAGCCATTATAATATCTAATTAGGAAGTTATAATAACTTCCCATTTTTTCCTGGGTCGATGCCCGAGTGGCTAATGGGGACGGACTGTAAATTCGTTGGCAATATGCCTACGCTGGTTCAAATCCAGCTCGGCCCAATACCAACTTGATAGATTGAGATAGATATCAATCTATCAGGTAAAAAAGGTAATTGGTTTTTGAATCCCTTCTACTCTATATAGAAGGAACGAACAGATACTTTTGGTAGATTTGAAAGAGAAAAGTTTTACAACATACGACCCGGCACAGTTGAATTACTATGACTAATTAGTCAATAAAATGTACCTAGTGGGATTGTAGTTCAATTGGTTAGAGTACCGCCCTGTCAAGACGGAAGTTGCGGGTTCGAGCCCCGTCAGTCCCGATTCAATAAATTGAACAATTGTTTGAGCGATCCCTAGAGTAAAAAAGGAAAAGAGAGTAGACTAGAATAGATTTGATAATTTTTTACACATTTTGTGTGTGGATTCGCCAAATTATCAGCATAGATCTGAATCTTCTTTTACCCTTGAGAAATAAAAAAAGGCTATCGTAGTAAGATAGATCTGTGTTAGGAAGAATACCGCGTAGAGATCTACGCTCTGTAGTGATCTCTCATATTTAATGAAAATAAGGTTTTTAATGATTTCTAAAAAATACAAAAGATTCAATTCTATTTTGCTTACTATCCAAACTATTCTGCTCATTCCAGGGTCATGGTCAATTCTTAGGATAAGATAATTGGGAGCTATTCATTTTCTTTTTTTATCTCTCGATAAAAACGACATTACAAGACGAATTAAGGTAAATAAGAGCGATTACCGATTATCAGTAATCGTTTACTGGTGCTCCCAAATATGTATAGGTACAAATACAGATAATGACAACCAATAGAATCAATTTTTGACTAGACCCTTTTTGGTTTTCTATTTCCAGGATCCTATTCTCTATATATAGAGAATATATAGAGAATAGAAAAACGAACCTACCCAGAATTAGCAAGCAAAAGTTTTTTTTTTTTTTACGAAATTCTTTTCTTTCAAAATTTGAATGAATATATAATAGACATTAACAGAAAAATATTTGATTAATTCAAACATTAAATGAATCAAATTGAATTGAATTTGCATGTCTAATGTTATTTTTATTAACGATAAAATTGAATTGAGTCAACCCTTGGAACTATACTAATAAGACGGTGGGATCGATCCATTAGGGGCCGGATTACTAAATCCGAGATGAATAAGAGATAATAGTATGTTCTACTAGTCCTCCATGGATTCAATCCATTTTTTTTTTTTGAAAAAAGATACTCTATGAGATCAAATCTCGAGTTATTGTAAAACGAAGCGAAAATCAATCATGGAAGTAAATAACGTTGCATTTATTGCTATTCTATTATTCATTACAGTGCCTACTGCTTTTCTAATCGTCATTTACGCACAAACGAGGCCTCAAAGCGAACTAGAGTGATTATTTAGAATCTAGAATTAATCTAGATCGTAAGTAAAAAAAAAAGTAATAACGGTCGGTATATTTTTTTGAGAAGAAGTAGTACAAAAGAAAAAGGAAAGGAAAATTTTTCCTTTGTACTACTTCTTCTACACAGATTTTGGATAAGTAGATCTAAATTCTGATTTGTCTCGTGGGAACTAATCATAATTTTTTACATATCTCTGGAAAAATTTATGTAGATAAAACATAGGTGTTATTCTGAATAGTATTTGAGAAAGTATTTTTCTTTTTCTATTTCATATACAAAATTGTAAATCGTAAAGGCCAAAAATTGATATGGAAAAGACAGAGCAACAATGCTACATATGCTTTAACAGATGTATAGTTAAGAATACTATGGTTTGCTATATACAATTCTACTTCATATTTGATAAATATGAAGTAGAATTGTATTTCTAACATGATTCAATTTTATATTATTGAATTATATCATTGATAATTCAATATTACTAGATCATTAATGATAGTAATTATCTATCATCGTAAAATCATTTTTTTTTTTTTTAATAGAACGATTCAAAATAGAAAGACTATTAGAATTCTATTAAATTCCACTTCTACCCCATACTACGAGTGAAAGAGAAAAAGTAAAAACTACCATTAGAGCAGCCCAAGCGATACCGACTATATCCATAGGAATCCCTCTCTTTATAAAACTTTCTAAAAAAATAATATCATTATTGATTCTTGATGATAATGGAACTATTAAGAATAGTGCAAAGTGGAAATCCTCTACCTTCCTATTCTGAAAGAAAGCATAAGTCGATAGTAGAGACTTCTCAAAATTGTTTCTTGGAACTAATTACTCTCAACTACCTATCAGATTAGACATTAACGATAAATTTGACTTTTATCTGCTATATTAGCAATAGGACCTGAAGCTATACAAGTTGTCTTCAAAAGACATGGATACACAATAAAGACTTTTAGATTTGTTTACGCCTACCAAGGCGACACCCAGATTTGAACTGGGGATCGAGGATTTGCAGTCCCCTGCCTTACCACTTGGCTATGTCGCCATCCCCACATCTAGTTTAGAAAAGATATTTTGCTTTATCTATCGAAGATGATATGTAGGGTATTTAACGTATCCTTCTTTATAACTCGGGTATGTCGTATAACCAATTTAGAGTCCCGAGATCTAATAGGGGATTTAGGGATTTATACTTTTCCAATAGGAAAACAGGGGGGATTAGTTTTCAATTATCCTATTCAAATGCAACCTATAACCTATAAATATAGGTTAGGGGTTTAGAGTCCCTCTAGTATAGAATAGGAATTTAGAGTACCCAATAGTATACTAAATTCACATTTGTCTGTCAATAACTAGAGAATTGATAACTATAGAAATATTCCCATCATATATCATATATTATAAGAAAAGGAAATAGCTTTTTTTTTTCTTTTTTGATATAGTGAACAAAACATGTCAATTTTTTGTCGAATTTATTCTATTCGTATAGATCAATGAGGAATAAATATCGAATTATATAATATACTTTATAATATAGGATAGCAAACATTCAATGCGATTAGAAGAAAATAAAGGAATATTTACAATTCCCCAATTTGGTAAAATACAACTTGAAGGATTTTTTCGTTTTATCAATCAAGGCTTAATAGAAGAAATCAATAACTTTTCAAAAATTGAAAGCTCAAATAAAAAGATAAAAATTCTTCTTTTTGGGAATGAATATAAATTAACAGAACCTTTCATTAAAGAGAGAGATGCTGTATATATGTCTCTTACATATAACTGTCAATTATATGTACCAGCAAGATTGATTAAGAAAACTAAGAAAACTCGTGAAATACAGGACCAGATTTTATATCTGGGAGATATTCCTTTGATGAATTCTAAAGGAACTTTTGTAATAAATGGAAATTACAGAGTGGTGGTCAATCAAATAGTAAGAAGTCCCGGTATTTATTACACTTGGGAACGAAAACCGTCGGGAAACATTATCTGGATTGGCACAATAATTTCAGATTGGGGAGGAAGATCAAGATTAGAGCTCAATAAAAAAAACAGAAAAGATATGGATTCGTATAAACAAAAAAAAAAAAAAAAATATCTGTTTTACTTTTTTTTATTGGCTATGGGTCTAAATTCCGAAGATATTTTTAAGATTAAGAATCTTAAAGCATTTTTCCAATATTCAAAGGAGTATGATACATACTACGATTGGTATGGCGGGAAGCGGAAAGCTATTTTGAAACTTTATAAAAAACTCTACATAAGTGACGAAAGTGAAGAAGAAGAAGAAGAAGAAGAAGAAGAAGAATTTGAGTCTATATATGAAAAAGTAATAACATTTTTTCGAACGAAATGTTTATTAGGAAAGATTGGTCGACGAAATCTGAATAAAAAACTAAGTCTTGATATACCCGAGAACGAGATTTTATTATTACCGCACGATATATTGGCTGCTGTGGATTACCTTATCAAAGTGCAATTTGGAACGGGTACACCCGATGATATAGATCACCTACAAAATCGATATATTCGTTCTGTAGCAGATTTATTACAAGAGCAATTACGATTAGCTCTATATGATTTTAGAGAAGCAGTTGAAAAAACTATATTATCTGCATCAATCAATCTTCAAAAGAGAATAACTCTTATTAAATTGGAAACTTTAATTCCATTAACGGATACTTTTCAGGATTTTTTTGGTTTACATCCTTTATCACAATTTTTGGATCAAACTAATCCGTTGGCAGAAATAGTTCATAGTCGAAAAGTGAGCTCTTTGGGCCCTGGAGGATTGACAAGTCGAACGTCTACTTTTCGTACACGGGATATTCATCCTAGTCATTATGGACGTATTTGTCCGATTACGACATCCGAAGGAATAAATGTTGGGCTTATTGGATCGTTATCTATTTATGCAACGCTTGGTCATTACGGTTCTTTACAAAGTCCATTCTATAGGCTATCTAAGAGATTGAACAAAGACCATATGGTTTATCTATTACCGGGAGAAGATGAATACTATCGGATAGCTATAGGAAATTCTCTGGCATTAAATCAAGGGGTTCCAGAGGAACAATTGACTGCAGCTCGATTTCAACAAGAATTTTTATTTTTTGCATGGGACCAAATTCATTTCAGAAGTATTTTTCCTTCCCAATATTTTTCCGTTGGAGTTTGCCTTATTCCTTTTATCGAACATAATGATGCGAATCGTGCTTTAATGGGTTCTAATATGCAGCGTCAAGCACTTCCACTTGTTCAACCTGAGAAGTGTATTGTCGGAACTGGATTGGAGGGTCAAGTAGCTCTAGATTCAGGAAGTGTAGCTATAGCCAAGCAAGGGGGAAAAATAAAGTATATTGATGGTGAAAAGATCATCATAACTTCATCTGTTGCTCGAGACAATATAGAAACAGAATTGATTCTATATCAACGTTCTAATAGTGATACTTGTATGCATCAAAAGCCCCGAGTTCGCCAAGGGGAATATGTAAAGAGGGGACAAATTATAGCAGACAGTGCAGCTACAGCAGGGGGAGAACTTTCTTTGGGAAAAAACATTTTAGTGGCCTATATGCCATGGGAAGGATACAATTTTGAAGATGCAATACTTATTAGCGAACGTCTGGTATATGAAGACATTTTTACTTCTTTCCAGATCGTAAGATACGAAATTGGAGTTTATTTTACGAACCAGGGCCCTGAAGTAATAACTAGAGAAATACCTCATTTAAATGCTTACTTACTCCGTCATCTGGACGAAAACGGCATTGTAATGATAGGATCTTGGATAGAAACAGGTGATATATTAGTAGGTAAATTAATACTGGAAGCAGAAGAAGACTCACTAATAAATACTCCAGAAGGAAAATTATTACAAGCTTTATTTGATATTAAGGCACCTACTGGAAAAGAAAATTGTTTTAGAGTCCCTAAAGGTGTAAAAGGTCGAGTTGTCGATGTGAGATGCTTTCAGGAGTTCGAGGAGGAGGAAGACGATTATCTCGGCGATATTGTAGAAAAAGTTCATGTATATATTTTACAAAAACGTAAAATACAAGTGGGTGATAAAGTAGCGGGAAGGCATGGTAATAAAGGTATTATTTCAAAAATTTTGCCCAGGCAAGATATGCCTTATTTACAAAATGGAACACCAGTGGACATGGTATTAAATCCATTAGGGGTACCTTCACGAATGAATGTAGGACAGATCTTTGAATGTTTGCTTGGTTTAGCAGGAAAACTAATGAACAAACATTATAGACTGGCACCTTTTGACGAAAGGTACGAGCGAGAAGCTTCTAGAAAACTAGTATTTTCTGAGCTTTATAAAGCTAGCGAGCAAACAGCTAATCCATGGGTATTTGAACTTGATCATCCTGGAAAACATAGATTAATTGATGGAAGAACAGGAAAGGTTTTTGAACAACCTGTTACAATAGGAATAGCTTATATATCGAAATTGTGCCATCAAGTTGATGACAAAATTCATGCACGTTCCCGTGGACCTTATGCGCTGGTTACACAACAACCTCTAAAAGGAAAATCCTCCAGAGGAGGGCAACGAGTAGGAGAAATGGAAGTTTGGGCTCTAGAAGGTTTTGGTGTTGCTTATATTTTACACGAGATACTTACTTTAAAATCTGATCATATGGACACTCGTGAAAAAATATTTGGTGCCATTTTCAACGGAGAACCAATGCCTAAACCTAGCACTTTTACAGAATCTTTCCGATTGCTCAGTCGAGAACTACGATCTTTAGCTCTAGAATTGAATCATACTATTCTATCTGAGATAGACTTTCAGATAGATAAGAAGGAAGTTTGATCAAAATGAATCAAAATTTATTTTTTATGAGTGACCAGAATAAACACGAACAACTTCAAATTGGATTAGTTTCTCCCGAGCAGATTCTTGCTTGGTCTGAAAGAATATTACCTAATGGAGAAAGAGTCGGACAAGTGACTGCAGAACAGACTTTAGATTATAGAACTTATGAACCAATAAGAGATGGATTATTTTGTGAAAGAATATTTGGACCTAAGAAAAGGGGAGTTTGTGCTTGTGTAAAACCTCCAATGATGGAAAATGAGAAGGAAAACTACGACTCCAATTTTTGTACTCAATGTGGAGTTGAACTTATTATTGATCCTCGAATTCGAAGATATCGAATGGGATACATTAAACTGGCATGTCCAGTTGTTCATATTTGGTATTTCAAACGACGTCCCAGTTATATCGCGAATCTATTAGATAAAACTCGTAAAGAATTAGAAGACCCAGTATACTGCGATGTGTGACTTGATCACAAGCTCCGATTATACAGATCCATAGGAACTGTCATCCTATTTAATTTAATTGGGATGCCCTTAGCTCTGACACGCCCCTCGGCAAGAGGGGCATGAAGCTCAGAATTAGAAACATGTTGATAAAGAGGAATGAATCTAGGGTTAATATCTTGTATATTATCAAATGAAATTGCTAATTAGACTTCGTAAAAATACTTCTTTTATTAGAAACAAAGAAACAAAATGGAATCCAAAATCTGTTTCATTTTTCTTTTTATTCTAGACCAAAAAGAAGATATGGTTATAGGAGTCTATTCATCGCACATATGCTTCAAATAGTATTGCAACCATCGAAGTAAAACAGAAACCTACAGGATCAATTAATAAAGAGATATAGACAAGTAAATCCCATATGAATTTCAAATAAATTCAAAGTCTTTCACAAAGAAATGTATCGGGAGGAGACTGCTCACTAATTCCATATTTATGTCATAATACGAATTGTAAATAATCGAATTCACTTGGAACTTGAGCAAAGAGTAACTATTTAGTTTTATCACTTGGGAACGAAAACCGTCGGGATACATTACCAGAGAGCAAAAAACATTTTTTTGCATAATGATACATAATCACTTTCCATTTTGGTATAGTTACTTGAGCCGGATGAGAGGAAACTTTCATGTCCGATTCTGAGGGGGGGGGAAAAAAGATTGTAAAAACCTATCCAAATGTTTGTATTACTAGGCCCACAGCTAACAAGCCAACTTTATTGCGATTTCAGGGAGAACTTCGTGAATATGAGTATAAATCTTGGGCAAAAGATATTGCTTCTTATCTCTCTTGGGATTTTCCGCTATTTCAAGAGCGAGAAATTGCCACTGGAGGAAAAGCTATCAGAGAACAATTAGCTGGTCTAGATCTGCAAATGATTCTAGATCATTCATATATAGAATGGAAGGAAATAGATACGATAATATCTATATTATTCTCATCGGAGGGGACAGAAAACGAATTTTTGAATCAAGACTGTCCTTTAAAAAAACTATATAATAATATTAAGAAAAAACTTTTTTCACTTCAAATAAGAAAGGATCGTTTGGTTAGACGGATGAAATTTGCTAAATATTTTCTTCAAACAAATGTAGAACCACAATGGATGGTTCTATGCCTATTACCAGTTCTTCCTCCCGACCTGAGGCCAATGTATCAATTAAATGAAGGTGGAGTGATTACTTCGGATCTCAATGAACTTTATCTAAAAGTTATCCGTCGAAATAATAATCTTTTAGAATCCATAGAATGCACTCGTGCATTTCTACTACCAGATTTATTGTTTGATCAAAAGAGATTAGTCCAAAAAGCCGTAGATACACTTCTTGATAACAGTATAGGCGCACAACCGGTGAAAGATAGTAAGGATAGACCTTATAAATCGTTCTCAGATTTCCTCCAAGGTAAAGAAGGAAGATTTCGTGAAAGTTTACTTGGAAAACGGGTCGATTATTCAGGTCGTTCTGTTATTGTGGTAGGTCCCCATCTCTCATTATATCAATGTGGATTGCCCCGAGAAATCGCAATAGAACTTTTTCAAGCATTTTTAATTCGTGATCTAGTTGAACGACAGATTGCTCCCAATCTAAGAACTGCTCAATTTTTAATTCGAGATAGGAAACCTATTATATGGAACGTACTTAAACAGACTATCCAAAGACATCCCATATTGTTAAATCGAGCACCCACCTTACACAGATTAGGAATACAAGCATTTCTACCTGTTTTAATAGAAGAACGTGCTATTCGGTTGCACCCATTGGTTTGTGCAGGATTTAACGCGGACTTTGACGGAGATCAGATGGCTGTCCACGTACCTTTATCTATGGAAGCTCAAGTAGAAGCTCGTTTACTTATGTTTTCTCATCTCAATCTTATCTCTCCAACTATAGGAGATCCTATTTGTGTACCGACTCAAGATATGCTTCTAGGACTTTATAGATCAACTCTTCAAAAAAACCAGGGCATTTATGAAAATAGGTACCACCCGAATAACTCAAAAAAGAAGATCGTCTCGCCTTCGTTTTATAGCTATGATGATGCACTTAAAGCTTATGAACAAAAACAAATTGATTTAGACAGTCCTTTATGGCTCCGATGGAGGAGAGATATAGATACCTCTATTATTAATTCAGTAAATCGAGAACTTCCTATCGAAGTTCAATACGAATCTTTAGGTAACTTCTACGAAATCTATGATCATTTTCGAATAAGAAAAGGTAGAGTGGGGGAAATACTTAATAAATACATTCGAACAACCATTGGTCGTATTCGTTTTAATCGAGAAATAGAAGAAGCTATAAAAGGCTTGTGGACTTATGATATCCGACAAGAACTGTCACTATTCAGAATTTAATGTTATTCATTTTATGATCCTTTCATTCATGCAGAGATAAGAAGCCTTCGAGCTTAAACCCATTGCTGATTCCTGCTCCCCAACCCAAAATGGGGAGATTTTATTTTATTCAAAATGGGGAGATTTTATTTTATTCAAAATGGAGATATTTTATTCTTATGACACAACCTAAATTCAAAGTGCCCTTTCCTTTTGAAGTGCCCTTTTTTAATAAAGGGATGGATAAATTTGTGATGAAGCACCTTATTAGAAGATTCGTAAATCAATTTGGAATGACATATACATCACATATATTAGATCAACTGAAGATTTTAGGTTTCCAGCAAGCTACCGATGCAGCTATTTCATTAGGAATTGATGATCTTTTAACAACACCAGCTAAACTATGGCTTATCCAAGATGTGCAGCAACAAGGGTTCGCTTCGGAAAGACATCATGATTATGGAAATGTACATGCAGTGGAAAAATTACGTCAATTGATTGAGATATGGCATGCTACCAGTGAATACTTGAAACGAGAAATGAATCCGAATTTTAAGATGACTGATCCTCTTAATCCAGTACATATGATGTCCTTTTCAGGAGCTAGAGGAAGTATATCTCAAGTTCACCAATTAGTAGGTATGAGAGGATTAATGTCAGATCCTCAAGGAAAAATTGTTGATCTACCCATTCAAGGAAATTTACGCGAAGGACTTTCTTTAACAGAATATATTATTTCATGTTACGGTGCTCGTAAAGGAGTTGTAGATACTTCTATACGAACAGCAGATGCTGGATATCTCACACGTAGACTTGTTGAAGTAGTACAACACCTCGTTGTACGTAAAGTAGATTGTGGTACTATCCAAGGTCTTTTTGTCAATCTTATTCAAGATCAAGAAACAATAAAAAATCAATTTGTTCTACAAACACTAATTGGTCGTGTATTAGCAGACGATGTATATATAAACGAAAGATGTATTGCCACGCGCAATGAAGATATTGGGATTAAACTTGCCAATCAATTATATTATTTCCAAATACAACCAATATATATACGAACCCCTTTTACTTGCAAAAGTATATCTTGGATTTGTCAATTATGTTATGGTCGGAATACTACTCATAGTAACTTAATCGAATTAGGAGAAGCAGTCGGCATTATTGCAGGCCAATCAATTGGAGAGCCGGGAACTCAACTAACATTAAGGACTTTTCATACTGGTGGGGTATTTACGGGTGATATTGCAGAACATATACGAGCCCCGTTCACCGGAAAAATGGAATTCAATGAAAATTTAGTTTCTCCTACCCGCACCCGTCATGGGCACCCTGCTTATATATGTCATAATAGTTTAGACGTGACTATTGATAATCAATATGAAGTAAAAAACTTAACGATTCCGCCAGAAAGCTTGCTATTCATTCAGAATAATCAACTCGTGGAATCGGAACAAGTAATTGCCGAGATTCGTGCCAAAAAACCCCCTTTTAAAGAAAAAGTCAAGAAATATATATATTCTGGCCTGACAGGAGAAATGCACTGGAATATCCCTATACAGTCTCATTTAATAGAAAAGACAACTCATTTATGGGTATTATCGGGAGGTATATATGAATCCGCTTTTCAGAAAGATCAAGATCAAGTGGATATTCCAGAACTTCTTCTTCACAAACATAAACCACTTTCGAATTATTCAGTGGATCAAGTGAAACACGAATCAGTTGATTCAAACTGTTTTGAAAAAGGGAAAAAAATCTTGAATTATCTCGAAACTGATCGAACCATACCTAACAAACATCAAGACTCTATCGATTGCACCATTGAAAATACCAACAATGTATTTCATAACAAATTAGGTAACACTAATTCTTTTTTTTCGAATGATCAAAGTCAATTACTTAGTAAGGGAACTATTCGTTCAGTACCTAATGAGAATAAAAAAGAGAAATCTTTTATCATTCTTTCTCCTTCTGATTTTTTGCAAATCGTTTTGTTTAATGATTTAAAATGCTTAAATACAGTAAAAAAGTCGGATGCAAATAAAAAAATTGCATTGTCAGGTCTCCTGGGTCATTTACATAGTATTTCTAATCGTTTTCCATACTCTCATTTGATGACTTATAAAAAAGTATTACTAAATGAACGTTCAATTTCTAACTATGACTCGAATACTTTTCAAGTAGCTAAATGCTATTTTATGGACGAAAAGAGGGGAATTTATAAATTTGATTCATGCAGGAATATTATTTTCAATTTCTTCAATTTGAATTTGTACTTTTCCCTATCCAATTTTTTTGAAAAAACATTTCCAGTAGTCAGCCTTGGACAATTTTTTTGCGAAAGTATATGGATATCCGAAGATAAACAACTCCAAGGATCTGGTCAAATTGTAGTTGTTCGTGAGGAATCTTTCATCATTAGATTAGCTAAACCCTATTTGGGTACTCGAGGAGCAACTCATAATAGTTATTATGGGAAAATTCTTTACGAAGGAGATACATTAATCACTATGTCATACGAAAGATTAAAATCCGATGATATAATTCAAGGTCTTCCTAAAGTTGAACAATTGTCAGAAGCCCGCTCGAATACTTTAATATCGAAAAATCGAAAAAAAAAATTTAAAGAATTGAACAGACACCTGGCAATATTTTTTGGAAACTTTTGGGGGTCATTCACCAGTGTTAGAATAACTATGGAGGATAGTCAGAATCAGTTAGTCAATGAAATTCAAAAGATTTATCGATCCCAGGGGGTACAAATTTCTGATAAACATATAGAAATTATTGTGCGCCAAATTACATCGAAAGTTTTAGTTGTAGATGTCGAAAAGTCCGAAAATCAAAATTTTGAAAATGGACTAGATAGTGTTTTTTTACCCGGAGAACTCATTGGATTATCACGAGTACAAAGAATGGATCGTGCTCTAGAAAAAAGAATAAACTATCGAACCATTTTATTGGGAATGACAAACGCATCTCTGAATACTCAAAGTTTTCTATCGGAAGCGAGTTTTCAGGAAACTGCTCGGGTCTTAGCTAAATCTGCTCTTCAAGGTCGTATTGATTGGTTGAAGGGCTTGAAGGAAAATGTTATTCTCGGGAGAATGATACCTGTTGGTACTGGATTCAACCCCTCGGAAAAACGGAGTAAAATGGATCCGAGAATGAGGAACAAAAGTATATTTATCAATAAAGTGATAGATTTTTTCTTTGATTATGAATATCAAGTTTTATTGCAAAAACAAAAAAAAAAAGTTCTAAAAAAACTAGTAAAAAGAAAAAAGAAAAAATCAAAACGAGCAGTCAAAAAGTAATTTTTATACAATAAATAAAGAAATCTAACAAATTTACAATATATTATTGTATAAAAATAAAGAAAAAATCAAATGAATACTTGTACCAAGTACGTTACGGCAAGCAATCGAACCCATTCCATGGGAATGTAGATATTCCAGTTCATATTAAAAAGCAGAAAAAGAAAATGACGAAAAAAAATTGGAACATCAATTTGAAAGAGATGGTAAAAGTAGGAGTTCATTTTGGTCATGAAACCAGAAAATGGAATCCTAAAATGGCACCTTACATTTTTAAAGAACGTAAAGATAGTCATATTATAAATTTGACTTATACCGCTCGTTTTTTATCAGAAGCCTGTGATTTTGTGTTTGATGGAGCAAAAAGAGGAAAACAATTTATGATAGTTGGTACAAAACATCAAACAGCTGATGCAGCTAAATTAGCTGCTTTAGCAGCTCGATGTCATTATGTAAATAAAAAATGGTTCGCGGGTATGTTAACTAATTGGTTTACTACAGAAGCAAGACTTGAAAAATTCAAAAATTTAATGAAAAAAAAAAATATGGGAGGATTCAATCAATTTACGAAGAAAGAAGCAGCAATACTCAAGAGAGAATTGAACAAATTGCAAGAAGATCTAGGAGGTATTAGATACATGACAAAATTGCCCGATATTGTAATAATTCTCGATCAAAAAGGAGAATATACTGCTATTCGGGAATGTAGAACTTTGGGTATTCCAACAATTTGCTTAGTTGATACAGATTGTGACCCAGATCTCGTGGATATCCCAATCCCAGCCAATGATGATGGTAGAGGACCAATCCGACTGATCCTAAATAAATTAATTTTAGCAATTCGCACGGGTAGAGCATTGTAATTCTATAAAAAGTGAATTCAAAAAAAAAAAAAAGAAAAAAGAAAATCTAAAACTAAGTTGGTTACTATTCCCAAATCTTATAGAATAGATTAAGATAAAATATTTGTATAGAAATAAAGAAATCTTCTTAATCAATCAAAAAATCATTCCATTATTTTATTTCGTAGCCTGATTGATGATAGTGAAATAATTGAGGAATCGGTCATTGAACCAAAATAATTTCTTTTTGAAATTCATCTTTATATAGAAAGGGTAATATGGATATTGTACAATTTCCTATTAACACGCTTAATTTTTTCTACGAGATATCCGGTGTGGAAGTAGGTCAGCATTTTTATTGGCAAATAGGGGGGTTCCAAGTTCATGCACAGGTACTTATAACTTCCTGGATTGTAATTGCGGTCTTATTAAGTTCAGCTACTCTAGCTGTTCGAGACCCACAAATCGTTCCAAACGGAGCTCAAAATTTTGTGGAATATGTTCTCGAATTTGTTCGGGACTTGGCTAGAACTCAGATTGGCGAAGAAGAATATGGTCCTTGGGTTTCTTTTATAGGGACCATGTTTCTATTTATCTTTGTTTCTAACTGGGCAGGTGCTCTTTTTCCCTGGGGAATTTTTCAATTACCTCATGGGGAATTAGCCGCACCTACAAATGATATTAATACTACAGTAGCTCTAGCTTTGCTCACATCAGTAGCTTATTTTTATGCAGGTCTTACAAAGAGGGGTTTAGGCTATTTTGGTAAATATATTCAACCAACCCCAATACTTTTACCAATTAACATATTAGAAGATTTTACGAAACCTCTATCACTCAGTTTTCGACTTTTTGGAAATATATTAGCTGACGAATTGGTAGTTGCCGTTCTTGTTTCCTTAGTACCTTTAGTGGTACCTATACCTGTAATGTTCCTAGGATTATTTACAAGTGGCATTCAAGCTCTAATCTTTGCAACTCTAGCCGCAGCTTATATAGGCGAATCCATGGAGGGTCATCATTAATTTCATTAATTGGACTCAGTCTTTTAATTCATAATAATTTGATATATATATAAAGTGAAATGTTCTTTCGATTTTGATTCTCCCTTATATAGTCATAAATGAAAATACTTAATCTCTAAGATCTTAGTAGAAAGATTAAGGATCACTAATCCCGTCGATAAAATCGATAGATAGAATAGATCATATTTGTAGATTCATATCTACATAATAAGATGAATAGGTTTACTAATGTGAATTAGTCTAGTAAACTATGTACTGTACCCCGGTTGGAACAATTACTCGAAGGGATACATACATTTTATGTACATAGTTTGTATTATGTTCTATATATATGCATATATGACCTATATAGACTCATATATATATATAAATTTAGAGACATGAATTATTCTTAATTTAAATAAATAAAAATCTGTCTCTATTTCATCTTAAAAAAAGAATATAATAGTAATAAAATAATTTTGTAATACCATTTTGTTGGATCGGAATTTAGTTGTTTTCAAAGAAAAGAAATTGTTCTCTAGTTGAACGTGAACAATCAAATCAATAGATAAAACTATCATATTATCCATCATTTATTAATCTAAGAGGAGATTACCATGAATCCTTTGATTTCTGCTGCTTCCGTTATTGCTGCTGGATTATCCGTAGGCCTTGCTTCTATTGGACCTGGCATTGGTCAAGGCACTGCTGCGGGACAAGCTGTTGAAGGTATTGCGAGACAACCGGAGGCGGAGGGTAAAATACGAGGTACCTTACTACTAAGTTTAGCTTTTATGGAAGCTTTAACTATTTATGGATTAGTTGTAGCTCTAGCACTTTTATTTGCTAATCCATTTGTTTGATCTCGGAGACCAAAATCCGTATCCTTCGGCCCCTCTCTATCAATTTTCTTGTTCAGACAATAGGGGAGGGGCTGGTCCAAAATAATGGACTTATACTTGGTCAGAAAGACTTGCGACACTCGAAGAATTAGATAGATCGAGCAAAGTTTTTTTTTTTATTATATCCTTATTTATCGTTATGCGGGACCTGGGACTTACTAAGTACTCGGAATCTGCTTATCCAGCCAGAATATCGAGTCGGAGAAAAAACTTTGTAAAAGTATCCTTATCTATGAGGGGAGAGCGTATGAAAAATGTAACTGATTCTTTCATTTCCCTAATTTATTTATCCTCCGCTGAGGGTTTCAGGTTAAATACCAATATTTTAGAAACAAATATAATAAATCTCAGTGTGGTGCTTGGTGTACTGATCTATTTCGGAAAGGGAGTGTGTGCGAGTTGTATATTTGAATAATCTAGCTGGATCCAACCAACTGCATTTTGTAGATAGAAAAGTGCATGATCTCAACGAATTACTTCTAAAAGGGAAAAAATAAATATGGAAGAACTATAGCATTTCGTAATTGATTGGGAAATTTTTTGACCAATCCTAACCAACAAGAGAAAATCTTTAGAATGGTTAAAGCTAAACTGCTTGAAGTCCAAGCACAACTGGGTACTCTTTCCACCGCTGTGCTAATATGAGATGGGTTCAAAGGCATAGTTGGAGGTTGATCCGATATATAACATTCATATTAATGGAATTATTCAATCTATCTACTGAAAAATAGTCCTAATCTCCCATCCAATTTTTTGGGTTTAAATGCGGAACCGACGACCTACACAAAAGCGAATTTATTCAAGAAAAAGTAAAGAGGAAATACGAAAAGAAAAAACAACAACTCAGTTGATAATAAAAAAACCCTTTTGGCAAAAGAGCCCTTCGTAGATTTCGGTCTTTGATAGATTGATCTTATTTTTACATAATATGAACGAAAAGGGTAGGCTTGGTAAAAAAAGCCGAGCGGGAAAGCCGAATGAATCGAAAGGTTCGTGTTCGGTTTGGGAAGAGATTATTCGTTCAACTTATGAATAAATAATCTACTTTCATTAAGTAATTTATTAGATAACCGTAAACAGAAAATATTGAGTACTATTCAGAATTCTGAAGAACTATGTAAAGGAGCTGCTAATCAGCTTGAGCAAGCCCGGGCTCGCTTACGGGAAGTAGAAATGCGAGCGCGCGAAATTCGGATAAATGGGTACTCTCAAATAGAACAAGAAAAAAAGGATCTTATCAATCTTGCTTCTGTTAATTTGAAACAATTAGAAAATTTAAAGAATGAAACCATTCACTTTGAACAACAAAGAGTAATTGAACAGGTTCGACAACAAATTTATAACCAAGCTGTCCAAAGAGCTCTAGGAACTCTGAATAATCGTTTGAATAGCGAGTTACATTTACGTACGATCGAGCATAATATCGACCTGCTCCTAGCCATGAAAAACATAACTGATTAACGTTATATATATTATTCAAATTCAAATCTCTAGATTATATATACTAGGTCTTATTTTTCAAAAGAGAATTAACTAGTGTTAATGGTAACTATTCGACCCGATGAAATCAGTAGTATGATACGTAAACAGATTGAACAATATAATAACGAGGTCAAAGTTGTTAATATTGGCACTGTACTTCAAGTAGGAGATGGCATTGCTCGTATTCATGGTCTTGATAAAGTAATGGCAGGGGAATTAGTAGAATTTGTAGATGGTACAGTAGGTATTGCCCTAAATCTAGAATCAGATAATGTTGGAGCTGTATTAATGGGTGATGGCTTGATGATACAAGAGGGTAGTTCCGTGAGAGCAACAGGAAAAATTGCTCAGATACCAGTAAGTGATGCTTATTTGGGTCGAGTTGTAAATGCGCTAGCTCGACCTATTGATGGTAAGGGGAAGATCTCATCTTCTGAATCTCGATTGATCGAATCTCCCGCCCCAGGTATTATTTCAAGACGTTCTGTATATGAACCTCTTCAAACGGGTCTTATTGCTATTGATTCTATGATCCCTATAGGACGCGGTCAGCGAGAATTGATTATTGGGGACAGACAGACCGGTAAGACGGCAGTAGCTACAGATACGATTATAAATCAAAAAAATCAGAATGTAATATGTGTTTATGTCGCTATTGGTCAAAAAGCTTCTTCCGTAGCTCAGGTAGTTAATACGTTCCAAGAACGCGGCGCAATGGAGTATACCATTGTGGTAGCGGAAACTGCAGATTCTCCTGCTACATTACAATATCTTGCTCCTTATACAGGAGCAGCTTTAGCCGAATACTTTATGTATAAAGAACAACATACATTAATCATTTATGATGATCTTTCCAAACAAGCACAAGCTTATCGACAAATGTCTCTTCTATTAAGAAGACCACCTGGCCGGGAAGCTTATCCAGGAGATGTTTTCTATTTACATTCTCGTTTATTAGAAAGAGCAGCTAAATTAAATTCTCAGTTAGGTGGAGGGAGTTTGACTGCTTTACCAATAGTTGAGACTCAAGCTGGAGATGTCTCAGCTTATATTCCCACTAACGTAATTTCCATTACCGACGGACAAATCTTCTTGTCAGCTGATCTATTCAATGCAGGAATTCAACCTGCCATTAATGTTGGTCTTTCCGTATCTAGAGTAGGATCTGCAGCTCAGATGAAAGCTATGAAACAAGTAGCTGGAAAATTAAAATTAGAATTAGCTCAACTTGCAGAGTTAGAAGCTTTTGCACAATTCGCTTCTGATCTTGATAAAGCTACGCAAGATCAATTGGCAAGAGGTCAACGATTACGCGAGTTGCTCAAACAATCTCAATCAGATCCTTTGACAGTGGAAGAACAAATAGCTATGATTTATACCGGAACGAATGGATATCTAGATGTATTAGATATCGTACAAGTCAAAAAATTTATTCTTAAGTTGCGCGAGTATTTAGTAAAAAATAAACCCCAGTTTGGAGAAATTATACGTTCTACTGGGACATTCACGGAACAAGCAGAAGATCTCTTAAAAGAAGCTATTCAAGAAAATATCCAACTTTTTCTTATGCTCAGAATAGGATAAAAGAGCTTAATAATCACATTTACAAAGCATAATGAATTCTTACGTCCAATAGGATTTGAACCTATACCTAAGGTTTAGAAGACCTCTGTCCTATCCATTAGACGATGGACGCTTTATTTTCATTATTCCTTGAAATACTTTATCGATCGGGGTATGATTTTTTCTCCGTCCACAACGAGATTCGGGAACGAAAGAGAAAGGATAGATAGGTAACATGGGCATGAAAAAACATTTTGAATAAGGAATATGAATGAGCGGGTAGCGGGAATCGAACCCGCATCGTTAGCTTGGAAGGCTAGGGGTTATAGTCGACGTTGATTAACGCCTCTAATTCAGAACCGAACATGAAAATTTCATTTCATTCGGCTCCTCCATGAGAGAGAGATAGAAAGGGGGGTCTAATGAAAAACGATTATTCACATAATACATAAATATTTTTGCTCTGCTCCATAACATCTATGTTAGTTTAGATGTAGTTCTTTCCTCTTAACTTCAGGTGAACAATCTGAAATAGAAAATACCTATTCACTTGATAGATGATCCCTATAGAAAGATAAGATTGAAGAATATTGGACTCAAAAATCTTTCTAATTACTTCGTTCCCTATTTCTACTGATTGCGATCCTAGAGGAAATCAAATTTCACCGAGCTCAAACAAAATCACGGTGACTAAAGTAAACCAAAGTCACTGTTATCTAGCTATTTGACTCCAACTTTTGCTATTCTAGCAGTTGAACATTTAGTTACGATGAAAAAGAATCTTTTGATATCCATGGATCGTTGATTGATCCGATTAGATCGATCGGTCTAATCCTTGAAAATATTCTACATTCTGTTTCGCCATCTTGGATGGAATAGAAAATATGGTCATTTTATCATTCCAAATTCAAATTACGAGAATGCGCACAATTCCTTTCCTAAATCAGGGTATTCATAGGAGAGGTTTAGAACCTCTATAGAAATAGAGTTTTTTAAAACTATAGACGAGAGTTGAAAGACCCTTCAACTCTGTTGAATATAATGATAGAACGAATCACACTTTTACCACTAAACTATACCCGCCACAATTTCATTGTATCATACAGATCGATTTTTTGTCCAATAGGGAAAAGAAAAAAGTAATTATTAAGTAAATCGAGAACTTTTTAGATTCTAATAAGACAAGTTCCTATCATCATATTTTCCTATTCCTGAAAATTCAATAGCAGATGGTTTCTTTTCACTCTGTCCCTTACCTTATTGTTTTTGTTTTTACTCTTGCAAGAATAATCCTTAATTCATATTATAAGTAATACCCTATTATTAGTATGATTTTATTTAGTAACTATTATCATTATCATTATATATAGTTGTTATGCTTATTAAACACATTCCTTAGAATTGTTCAAGTAATTTTGAATTAGTTTTTCTTTATGACTGATATAGAAAATAAAAATGATCCACTCTTAGTCTTTGAAATCTCTTTTTTACCCTTCCAATATGATCTATCCATTTTCAATCTAGAACATCTCATCCAGATTAGAACCTGAAACAGTTGGAATTATTCAAAAAAAATAGAAGTGCTTATCTATTATCTTATAATATATATAATACAAAAAAGGAAATAAAGAAATGATATCACAAGGTCAAATTTTGATAGCCCTTTTTATTGCTTTTACTTTTATAACAATTATTTTAGCTTTCAGATTAGGTAGAGCACTGTATTCTTCATAATTTGGTCAATTATTCCTTATCTAGGAAAGATAATGGCCTGGCCAGATACTGGCCGGGCTAGAGAAAGCGAAAAATTGTTTGGAACGGAATAAAGAAATAGAATTGGATTCTCACAAATGTTGGTCTTTTTTGAGTGAAATGCTCTATTCATTTTAGATCTGCCATCTAGGAGAGATGGCTGAGCGGACTAAAGCGGTGGATTGCTAATCCGTTGTACAAACTATTTGTACCGAGGGTTCGAATCCCTCTCTCTCCGTTCAGTCACTTGAGATGACTCCTTAATCTTTTTTCATCACTATTCTTTACGCCCAGGATTTCGTCCTGGATCGTTTGATAGGAATCCAAAGATAAAGAGAGAAACAAAAAATATCACTACTGTGTAAACGAATAGCTTAAGAGTAAGCATTATGTAATCTCCGAGATTCTTATTAGAAAACGGAATAGATTATCAATTTTTGTATCATATATTGGCATTGGCCGAGCAAAGAAAAAAAGCAGATTCAAAATTGAATCTATTCTGTTTCTCTTTTCTTCTTTGCTCGGAATTGAACAGGATAAATAGGAATTCGAGTACTAATTAAACTATCCTAAACTTGTTTCAGAATAAAATTTGGAATCAATAGATCAATTATCATCCTTACTCGTTCTTTAGAATAAATATCAAAGATATGTCCTCTATTAAATAAAAATTACATATTCTAATCACTAGCTAATCACCCAAACTGCAACTGTGATGCAGTTGATATTGACTAAAGGTATTTTGATCTGTTGAGAATAGATGTATAACAAAATAAAAATCAGAAGAAGGAAAAAGAGTTTTACATCAATTTGGTTAATGAAAATGATCCAGTTAGAATGTAACTATTCTAACTATCTAACTAATAAAATGAGAGAAAAAACATATGTTTTTTCGTATCAAGTGAATACAAACAAAAATTAATAAAAACTTTTTGTAGGATTATCGTTATCGAAAACTTACGGCAGCTTGCCAAGCAAAAGCTAATAAAAAAAAGAACAGAGGGATAATTGGCATTATATTAACAATTGGATCAAAAATCGCATAAGCTTCAGGCAATTTGGCAAAAAAGGGATTATTCAAATGAAAAGCGGCATCGTCTAGACAAATATGGAAGTTGAGGATAACTGACATTTTGATTCTCCGATGAATAAAAATGATGTAAAGATCCAAAAGTATTTGGCCAATCAATCGAATTTTTTTGGCAAGATTCAACTTTTAGTCTTCGAGTTGGAAGGGATCATTTCTTCATATAATATTTTACCTATTCTGATAGAGAATGACCAATGAATGTATATTCTTGTTTCTTTTTAGGTTCCCCTATAGTTAGATATCTTATTAACTCAAGAATCTATGCCCCTTCGGTTTTTCTATGCATAATTGCATAACACCAGAAAAGAATGAATTAAAATGAAACATTGCATCAATTTATATGAATTGATTAAAATAAAACAATAATGGGGCGTGGCCAAGCGGTAAGGCAGCAGGTTTTGGTCCTGTTATTTCGAAGGTTCGAATCCTTCCGTCCCAGGTGGAACAGTATTATTGGAAATAAAAAAAGAAGACTATACTTATAGAACGGAAATATGATTTCAATAAGATCTTAAATAAAGAAAGGGATATTTTTGCGGTGTAGGATGGGAATACAGATAACAACATTGCATCAAAAATGCAGAAAGAATATAATGCTCATGCAAATGAAATAATTGATGGGATATTATGATTTCGTTCTACAAGAAGGGGATATGGCGGAATCGGTAGACGCTACGGACTTAAATTTATTGAGCCTTGGTATGGAAACTTACCAAGTGATAGCATCCAAATCCAGGGAACCCTGGGATATTTTGAATGGGCAATCCTGAGCCAAATCCGATTTCTAGAGACAATAGTTTCCTTTCCGAGAAAGGGATAGGTGCAGAGACTCAACGGAAGCTATTCTAACGAATCAACATAATTTGGATTGGATACAATCCATTATTTACATAATGTCTTTTGTATTTTATTTAACGCTTGAAAAAGCGTTATATATAACCAATAAACAAAAATATCGATTAGAGTGATAGGTTTGTTTTGAAAGAATATGCCTAGCTTCAAATTGATTGAAATTGAAGGATTTTTCCAATCGTTTAATTCCATTTTTGGAAGTAATAATTGGACGAGGATAAAGATAGAGTCCAATTCTACATGTCAATGTCAACAACAATGAAAATTGGAGTAGGAGGAAAATCCGTTGGTTTTATAGATCGTGAGGGTTCGAGTCCCTCTATCCCCAGGTTATCTGTTTTATTTTCGATTTGTTAGATTTCTTAAGAACATAAGAAGTTTTAATTATATGAGAAATTTGTGTCCTCTTCTCTTATATATACATCTGTATATATATATATATACATATATAACATATAATATATATGTTATATATGTATATATATATTATGTTTTTATTTGTATCGTTGCTTCTACTCGTTGAAATGCTGTCTTTTACCTTTTTGTTTTTAGTTGACAGGAGTTTGGTTACTGTGCTAGTATGATGCACAGGGGAACAGCCGGGATAGCTCAGTTGGTAGAGCAGAGGACTGAAAATCCTTGTGTCACCAGTTCAAATCTGGTTCCTGGCATATATATTAATATATTTTTATAAGTATGAAAAAGGATTAGAAAATAACGAATATAATATTGATGATTTACGAATAAATAATCATCAGTGATTCTATGTTATTGAATCAATAGGGAGTTCGTCCAAGTTATTTCAAAAGGGATCAAAAAAAACGACTTGAAATAACTCGAACTAGAGAGCAATTTTCTCTATTTCATTCGTATTAATATCGTAAAAAGAACTAGGCCTATTCGATAGTTTCCAATTCCTTTGGAAGATTCAAAAAAAGAATTACGATCAATAGAAAGATTGAGAAAAAATAGCTTCTACCTTAGCATTATATAAAAATAGAACTAGATCGGGGTAAAGACCAATACCTATGATTGGTAGAAAGAGACAGATCAAAATAAAAAGTTCGCGTGGTCCCGAATCTTTAAAATAAGGATTCGGGACATTCAAAACCTTATATCCATAGAACATTCGACGTAACATAGATAACAAATAAATGGGAGTTAATATCATTCCAATTGCCGCTATTGCAGTAATAATGATCCGAAAGGTCGAAGAATAATTATGATTAGTAATTATACCCAAAAATATCATAAATTCTGCTACAAAACCACTCATTCCTGGCAATGCAAGAGAAGCCATTGAAAAGCTACTGAACATAGTAAAGATTTTAGGAATTGGTATAGCGATTCCTCCCATTTCATCAAGAAAAAGAGTACGTATCCTATCATAAGTTGTTCCTACCAAGAAAAAAAGTGCAGCACCAATTAATCCATGAGAAATCATTTGCAAAATGGCTCCATTGAGACCTGTATATGTCATGGAACCAATTCCTATAATTACAAAACCCATATGAGATATTGATGAATAGGCTATCCTTCTTTTCAAATTGCGTTGACCCATAGAAGTTAGAGCTGCATAGATAATTTGCACTGCTCCTATTATAATTAACCACGGCGAAAACAAAGAATGAGCATGAGGTAGCAATTCCATATTGATCCGAATCAACCCATATCCCCCCATTTTCAATAGAACTCCGGCCAAAAGCATACATGTACTATAATGTGCTTCCCCATGAGTATCCGGTAACCAGGTATGGAAAGGGAAGATTGGCAATTTTATTGCATAAGCGATCAAAAACCCTAAATATAATAGTATTTCAAGTGTGATGGGATAATCTTTTTTAGCTAATAATTCGAAATCGAATGCTGGTCCATGAGATCCATAGAGACCCATACTTAAAGCTCCCATTAAGATAAAAATGGAACCACCCGCAGTATACAAAAGAAATTTTGTGGCTGAATAGAGACGTCTTTTTCCCCCCCACATGGATAAAAGTAAGTACACAGGAATTAGTTCCAACTCCCACATGAGAAAGAAAAGTAGAATATCTCGAGAAGCAAATAATCCCAATTGGCCACTGTACATTGCCAACATCAAGAAATACAATAATCGCGGATTTCGAGTAACTGGCCAAGCAGCTAAAGTAGCTAAAGTAGTTACAAATCCCGTTAATAAAATAAGTCCAATGGAAAATCCATCAATTCCCAGTTTCCAATGAAAATGAATAAGGTTTATCCAGTTATAATCCTCTTCCAATTGGATTAATGAATTATCAAAATGATAATGATAACGGAATATATAGGTCATTAAAAGAAGATCTAATAAGCAAATACCTAGAGTATACCATCGAATCATTTTATTTCCTTTATAGGGAAATAAAGGGATTAATAACCCCGCAGATATGGGCAAAATAACAATTATTGTTAACCAAGGTAAATTACTCATAATGAAGAGAAAAGAGACTTTCGATATCAAAACCCATGCTTTCATTTGTGGGTCGAGTATGGGTTTTGATCAGTGAAAGAGGAAAAGGAGAATGAAAAATATATATGGGATGAATCTAACTATTTTTATTTGCTTTTTTGATGGATCAGTAAGCTAGACCCATACTGCGCGTTGTTTCATGCCATAAATAAACACGTACACTTAAGAAATCCGTTGGACAAGCTGATTCACACCTCTTACAACCTACGCAGTCTTCTGTTCTTGGAGCAGAAGCAATTTGCTTAGCTTTACATCCTTCCCAAGGTATCATTTCTAATACATCTGTGGGACACGCTCGTACACACTGGGTACAACCAATACATGTATCATAAATTTTTACTGAATGTGCCATTGAATCTAAGAACTCCGTTAGTTTTTATATAAAGTTTCATTGAATAAGATTTTTTAATATATGCCCAATGACGATATATTATGAATATCAAGCAAATCAATAATTGTATTATCGGTGATATAATGAATAGATTCGGATTCTATCTGTTTGATTTATAAAACAGACAGATTTGACCGAATCTGGTCTAATCGTATTAAACAGATCATTTGAATAATGAGTTAAATATGAATTATGCTCTTGATTGATCGTAATACTTATTTGAAATCTCTCTAAAATAAAAGATCTAGATCTATTTTTAGAGAGACAAGCCTAGTATCCATTTGAATAGTAATAGGTATAGAAATTTCTCGATCTCTATTACCATTTTGACAAATTAAATTGATCGATACGAGTTGATTTTCTATTACGATATATTGCTAGAACAATAGCTAATCCAATAGCTGCTTCAGCAGCAGCAATAGCTATAACAAAGATCGAAAAGATATCCCCCTTTACTTGCCTACTATCAAAAAAATCTGAGAATGTTACTAGGTTTAAATTAACCGCATTGAGTATTAGCTCAAGACACATAAGTGCTTTAACCATGTTTCGACTTGTTACTAGTCCATAAATACCGATAGAGAATAAATAAGCACCTAAAAGAAGCGCATGTTCGAGCATAATAGAGGAACTCCTCATACCTTGATCTCTTCAGATACAAACAAAAGTGATAGTTTCTAATTGACCATTATCGAAAGAAAAAAAAAAATGACACGATGCCGCACGAGAGCTTTCATTTTTAAATTGTTTCTTCTCGACGAGCTATAGTAATGGCTCCTATAAGAGCAACTAAAAGAATTAGAGAAATAAGTTCGAATGGAAGGAAAAAATCAGTGGATAAATGAGCCCCAATACGTTGAATATTGCTTGTTAAATCTCGTTCTAACATTTGATCTGATTTTTGAGTCAGAGATATTCCGAACCATGATATGTTCAAGATAATAGTAATTAACGAACAAAAAAGACTCGTACAAACTATTGAAGTAATGCTATCTCCGACAGTCCAGGGAGGGGCATAATTGGGATATTTTGGATTATTCATTAACATCACGGCAAATAGAATCAAAATATTAACAGCTCCTATGTAGATCAGGATTTGTGCAACAGCTACGAAATCCGCATTCAGTATAATATAGAAAAAAGATATACAAATTAGAACTAACCCCAATGAAAGAGCGGAATAAATTATATTAGTAATTAATACTACTCCTATACCTCCTAATATAAGACTTAGCGTTAGAGGAGCCAACAAAAGAATATCATATATCGATTCAGGTCGATTCATTATGTGTACAATAAGTTTGAATATTATTTCCTCCCATTCACTAAATAAAAAATTACCCCATTTACCTATATGCTATACTGGATTTGTCATTTTATTTGATATGGGCACTGATTCATTAATCTATAGATCCATAATAGACATTATTAATGGAATGTCAATAGAATTATTGATTAATTCCTGATTTGTAAAAAAAAAAAATATTTTGTTTATTAGATACTCTTTGATCGCAGCACAATCTGAATAATCGTAGAAATGATTGAATCATAAAATTTGTCCGTAATTTCTTCAGACATACTAAGTTAATATGTTATGTTGAGCTCGGAATTGTTTGAATTGTTAAATCTTCAACAACGGATATTGGTAAACGTCCTAAAGCAATATGATCATAATTTAATTCATGACGATCATAGGTCGAAAGTTCATATTCTTCAGTCATCGCTAGACAATTTGTGGGGCAATATTCGACACAATTTCCACAAAAGATACAAATTCCAAAATCAATACTATAATTTTCCAATCGTTTTTTCCCCATATCTATTCCAACTTTCCAATCCACAACAGGTAGATTGATCGGGCATACACGGACGCATACTTCACAAGCAATACATTTATCAAATTCAAAGTGGATCCTCCCGCGAAATCGTTCTGATGGGATCCATTTTTCATAGGGATATTGAATAGTAATAGGTAAACGATTCATGTGATATAAGGTAACAAAAAAACCTTGCCCAATGTATCTCGCAGCCTGTATTGCTTGTTCACTATAATTCACAAACCCAGTTACCATGGAGAACATGTGTAAAATCTCCTTGAATAATCATTTCATAGAAATTTCTTTCTCTTCATAGATTTGATCTATCAAATTTGGATATATTGCAAAATTGATAAAAACCTCTTCACGAAGAAGAAAAGAGAGTTAGTTACAATAAAATAAGTTCGAAAGAGGCTGTTAGTAACAGATTACCCAAAGCAATAGGTAAAAGAAATTTCCACCCAAGATCCAATAATTGGTCCATTCTTATCCTAGGCAAGGTCCATCTTGCCGTGATAGAAATAAATAAGAACAGATAGGCTTTAGCTAATAGAATTAGGATCCCTATTGTTATATTAACGACCTCGCTAATTCCAGAAATAGAATCCCATTCAAAATGTTCCAGAATGGGTATGAATGGAATTGATAAGTTCCATCCGCCCAAGTAAAGAACTGTAACAAAGAATGAAGAAGCTAATAGATTTAGGTAAGAAGCAACGTAAAATAAACCAAATTTGATACCCGAATATTCAGTTTGATAACCCGCTACCAATTCTTCTTCCGCTTCTGGTAAATCAAAGGGCAATCTTTCACATTCTGCCAGAGATGAGATGAAAAAAGCTAAAAACCCTATAGGTTGACGCCACAAATTCCATCCTAAAAAACCATATCTGCACTGTGCTTCAACTATATCAATTGTACTTGAACTATTGGATAATTATAGTCGACAGAAACATCACTGTTTTCATCTCTATTCCAAAACCGTACGTGAAACTTTCACTTCATACGGCTTCTCAATGGTCATTAAGAAATACATTAAGAAATAAAGAACAAAAAAAAAAGCACCAGATCATAAATTGAACCAATGAGATTCCGTCTGCTACAAATAGAGCTTTTGAACCTATCTTAACCTTCAGTATTTTTTTGCCAGAGAAAGAAAACTGTGTAAAGGATTACTTCGTTCTGGATAGCCATTTTTTATTTAAGTAGATAGAAACATATTGTAGATCGGGGTTTTGGGGAAGTACTACTTGATCATCCCTACCAATGTCAAGTCCTTATTGTTATCCCATTTCTATGGAAATATCTTTGGTCTAGATATCAGTTTCTTTTTTTCACTAATCTTTTTTATATCTTGGTGTTTCTCACCATCTACCTTTGCTTGATTTTTAGTATATATGACAGTAACTTCATACTTTTCTTTTGTCCTTTGCCTCCCCGCTATTGGGCCCCAATGACTAATATATGAACTGGGGTACACAGTTTTCACTGATTTTGCATGCTCTCACTCTTGTACATGGGGGATGGGACTTAATCATCTTACTGCAAGATTTGTAAACTGTTTGATCTCACCCATATGACTATCTAGTTTTTTGATCGGAATATTCATCCCATTCACTTCTGTTTTTCCCTTTTTTTAGTTATTAATAAAAAGAGGGAAAAATGAATCTCATATTCCAACGAATCACACGTAGAGATATAGATAACACACATAAAGCTAAAGGAATTTCGTAACTAATAGCTTGAGCAGCAGCTCGGAGACCACCTAAAAAAGAATATTTATTATTGGATCCATATCCTGCTATAAGCAGTCCAAGGGGAGCAATACTTGAAATTGCAATCCAAAAGAAAACGCCTATACTAAGATCAATTAAAACAATGTGGCGACCAAAGGGAATTACTAAATAGCCTAAAAAAATAGGTATCACCACTACTGCTGGTCCAATACTAAATAACCAAATATCCCCCCTAGATGGGATAATATCCTCTTTTAGCAGTAGTTTTATTCCATCCGTCAAAGCTTGAATAATTCCCAAAGGACCGGCGTATTCAGGTCCAATGCGTTGTTGTATTCCCGCAGATATTTTTCTTTCGAGCCATACAATAACTAATACTCCTATCGTAATTCCCAATAGAAGGATAATTATATCAATTAGAATCCATATAAGACTATATATTTCTTTTGAAAATCCCAATCGAGAAAATAAATTGATAGCTTGTTCTTCGAGATCTGCTATATTAATCACCATTTTAACGATCAACCTCTCCCATAATGATATCTATACTACCCAAAATCGTCATGATATCGGCTAATTTCATCCTTTTAACCAGTTGAGGAGGAATCTGCAAATTAATAAAACCAGGTGGTCGGATTTTCCATCTCCAGGGAAAAATGTTATCATCTCCTATAAAAAAAATTCCTAATTCCCCCTTGGGAGCTTCTACTCTCACGTAATGTTCTTGTTTTGATAACTCAAAAGTAGGGGAAGGTTTTTTACTAATAAATCGAGATTCAAAATCGTTCCATTGCGAATCTTTTCTCTTATTTAAACGTCGAACCTCTAAATTTTCATAGGGACCTCCCGGAATTATTTCTAGGGCCTGTCTAATTATTTTTATAGATTCTTTCATTTCTCCGATTCGAAGCAAATAACGAGCTAACGAATCTCCTTCTTTTTGCCATTGGATTTCCCAATCCAATTCATCATAACATTCATAATGATCCACTTTACGAAGATCCCATTGGATTCCGGAAGCTCGTAGCATGGGTCCTGATAAACTCCAATCTATTGCTTCTTCTCTACTAATAATGCCTACTCCCTCAACTCGTTTTAAAAAGATAGGATTGCATGTAATAAGTCTTTCATATTCTGTCACTTTTGGAAAAAAATAATAGCAAAAATCGAAGCATTTATCTACCCAACCGTAGGGTAAATCTACAGCTACTCCTCCAATACGGAAATAATTATGCATCATTCGCATGCCCGTGGCAGCTTCAAATAAATCATATATCATTTCCCTCTCTCTTAAAATATAAAAGAAAGGAGTCTGCGCACCAATATCAGCCATGAAAGGTCCAAGCCATAACAAATGAGAAGCTATACGACTTAACTCTAGCATAATCATTCTAATATAGCTGGCCCTTTTAGGTATTTGAATATTTTCCAATTTTTCTGGTGCATTAACCGTTATCGCCTCTGTGAACATAGTAGCTAAATAATCCCATCGTGTTACATAGGGCAGATATTGAACAATTGTTCGGTTCTCAGCAATTTTCTCCATACCTCTATGTAAATAACCTAATATAGGTTCACAGTCAATAACATCTTCACCATCTAGAGTAACAATAAGTCGAAGAACACCATGCATTGATGGATGATGAGGACCCATACTTACCATCATGAGGTCTTTCTCCCTAGCAACCATAATAATAACTCTTCCCCGGTTAAAAAAATCAATGAGAACAAAAGAAAGAATGACTCATTAGGATCCGGAATTTAATAAAACATAATTTCTTTCTTCAAATTTCGTTCAAAATTAACGCAGTCCACGAATATCTAATTGATCGATTAAACGTTTGTAACGAAGTCTATCTTTCTTGAACAGATAAATCAGAAGTCGTTTACGTTTACCCACAATTTTCCACAAACCTCTTTGGGACGAGTAGTCTCTTCCGTGCAGGTCCAAATGTTCAGTAAGTTTTTGAATTCGACTGGTTAAATAACATACTTGAGATTCAACAGATCCTCTTTGTTCTCTAGGAATCAAAGAGGGGCGAACAGACAAATTTTTGATCATAAAAAAAAAATATTTCGAAGTTCAATATTATTTATTTAATTTAGAGTAAGAAAAAAGAATGAGATCCATTTCTTTTTGTTCATGGTCTATATATTCCTACGTTTCGATCGAATTTCTCTTCGGCATAAATAAAATACAACTTTCATAGAATAAAGCGACGATACCAGCAAGATTTAATGTCGGAGTTTATCCGGTATTATTAAAAAGAACGATGCACTCTCCTTTTCCATTGAGAAAGAAAAAAAGGCATGACGGAATGATTAATAAATTCCCGATCTTTAAGGTCAGAAAGAAGGGCTGTAGTGGATTATAGAACCGTGTCCCTTAATCTTTTCAAGTACCTCCAAGAGACCCTAGAGATTCTCATTGCTCCTCTCTAGGGACTTGGAGGGTGTACTATAGTTACACCACTTCCTCTAATTTATTCATTATTTTTGGGATCTTCTTCATCCCTTCCTCTGCTAAGGTAGGAAGAAAAACCCTTGGGTTTTTTTCCCATTAGTAGGTCTCTCGGGAGGTTCAGTAGGTCTCTCGGTATGTTCGGGCTTGGTCCTATTATCACCTCATCCTTCTCACCGAAAAAAAACTCTCTTAAAGAAGAATAACTCGTAACATAAGAAAGAGCTTTTCTTGCGTCCGAATTTGCTTTTTTCCTCCAAACCTTGTTACGATGCTGTTTTTTGGATTTAGAGGTGCGTTTTTTTGGTACAGCCATAATATTTTTATAGTTCGATTTTTTTTAGAAAAAAATATCAAATTTTTGAATATTCTCTATTTTTTTATTTATTTTGTAAACTTCTTATATTATATATCTTTAAATTCAATTCATTTTTATACTTTAGTTCCATTTTATTTCTAAAAATAAATATGATAGAATATTCTATCATATTTTTCTTGCATTTTGCAACCTTATTATAGAATATTTACTAGTAATAAGATCCACGATACAAATTGATAACAATTATCAATTCTTACATAGGTATATCGAATTTTGAGTAAATGAAAACTATGTCATTTTAACAGATTCAATTATTTCTCATCTTAAGAATTCCAATTGGTTTCATTTTCTATTCAATTCTATTCTTAATACTACTATTGATCTACAATAGAAAATTTCATAAAATAAGAATGTATGTGTACATGACTAATAGCTCAGTACCTAGACTGAAAAAGAGTTCCTTCTTGCTCATCTTACAAATATTTGATTAGTATCAGTATTGACCGGTGCAAATCTTTTGCAGAAAAAAGATGAAAAAAGGTCACAATAAATATGAAATCGATAGGATTCATCCCATATTCTATCATTCTTCTTTATTTATGATCTATCGTTTTTATTTTATTCTCTTCAGGGTCTAGTGGATTGGAAATCAAGAATGTGGAATAGAAAAATATTGAGAATAATGATTTAATCTTCCTATGGAATTTATATACAAATATGCTCGGGTCGTACCTTTCCTTCCGCTTTCAGCTTCTGTACCAATCGGATTAGGATCCTTTTTTTTTCCAGGAGCAACTAAGAGTGTTCGCCGTACATGGGCTCTTATTAGCATTTTTCTGTTAAGCGTAGCTATGTTTCTTTCTTTCAATTTGTTCTTGCAACAGATTACCGGCGGTCCCATCTATCGGTATTTCTGGTCCTGGGTTATCAATAATAAGTTTTCATTAGAGTTAGGCTATTTGATTGATCCACTTACTTCCATTATGTTAGTTTTAGTTACAACAGTTGGAACCATGGTTATGATCTACAGCGATAATTATATGTCGCATGATAAAACATATGTGAGGTTTTTCGCTTACCTTAATTTTTTCAATGCTTCTATGCTGGGGTTAGTTATTAGCCCTAATTTATTACAAATATATTTTTTTTGGGAATTAGTAGGAATGTGTTCCTATTTATTGATAGGTTTCTGGTTTACGCGACCCAGCGCGGCTAATGCTTGTCAAAAAGCATTTATAACTAATCGTGCAGGGGATTTTGGACTCTTATTAGGAATCCTAGGTTTTTATTGGGTAACAGGTAGTTTTGAATTTCAATATTTGTCTGAAAAATTCAACGAATTGACTGCCGTTGATGGGGTTGGTTCGTTTTTTGTCACTTCGTGTGCTTTTCTCTTATTTTTAGGTCCAGTAGCCAAATCTGCACAATTTCCACTTCATGTATGGTTACCTGATGCTATGGAAGGGCCTACTCCTATTTCAGCTCTTATACATGCCGCTACTATGGTAGCAGCAGGAATTTTTCTTGTAGCTCGGTTGTTTCCTCTTTTTAAAGCTCTACCTTTAATAATGTATCTTATCTCTTGGATAGGTGGAATAACAGCTCTATTGGGAGCTACTATGGCTCTCGCTCAAAAAGATCTTAAAAAAGGCTTGGCTTATTCTACTATGTCTCAATTAGGTTACATGATGTTAGCTCTAGGGATAGATTCTTATCGAATCGCTCTGTTCCATTTGATTACACATGCTTATTCCAAGGCATTATTGTTCCTAGGATCCGGATCAGTCATCCATTCCATGGAACCCATTGTTGGATATTGCCCCAGTAAAAGTCAGAATATGGCTCTTATGGGTGGTTTGAGGAAATATATGCCAATTACGGGAATCACTTTTCTTTTAGGGACACTTTCTCTTTCTGGTATTCCACCTTTTGCTTGTTTTTGGTCTAAAGACCAAATTCTTAGTGATAGTAAGTTATATTCTCCCATTTTTGGGGGAATAACTTGGTTCACAGCAGGATTAACTGCCTTTTACATGTTTCGTATGTATTTACTTACTTTTGAAGGGGACTTCCGCGTCAATTTAGTTAATTCATATCACAACCATATTACATTA